AATTAGAAATAGTGATGAAGCACATATTGTTACAAGAACAACTTTTACAGAAGAGATTACGACAGCTTCAGGTTTAATTTTAGAAGGAGTAGGGGCAAGTATAACAACATCAACAGAAGTAATCTCAGTAGGGTTGGGGGGTATAACAACATTGATCGAAAATAATTATTTAATTTTAATAAATTCAATAAATGAGGGTTTTTTAACGTTAAAAACAAATTTAAATAATTTCCAAACTTTAAGTTTAAATAACTTCAACGCGATTGAAAAGCGGTTAAATAATTTTATTGAAACTTTTAAATCTAAATTAAATGAGGTTTTAAATGATTGGTATAAAAAACATAATAAAAATATTTTAATTAAAATAAGCGATTTTAGAACGAATTGTTGGTGAAAGCTATATTAAATATGATGCTAATTATAGTTATTTACCTACTATTATATTTAGATACAAAACAAAAAATATATTAGATAAACGTAAATATTCACAAATAAAATTAAGGTTAAATTATAAAACAGAAGATATAACAACTGAATTAGTTAATGAATTAAAATTAAAAATAAGATCAATTTCTAATATTACATATATTTGTGGAAATGTACGATGCAATTACGTAGGAGAAAAACGTTTATTTAAAACAACGGTTTTTAGTAATTCAAAAGAAACAACAATAAATTTATTTAAACATTTAATTCCATTAACAAACACTAACTATTTAAAAGTAAATTTTTCGTTTACGGAAAATTCAAGAAGAAATCATAATCTGAGACGTACTACACCATTAGCAGATGTTAAAATAAATAAATTTAATGATTTTGCTGAAATTGAAATGGCTTTGAGCTCAGCTTATTTACAAGTAAATGGGTTGGAAAGACAAATAAAATTATTTTAATTATTAAATCTAATGTAGTATAGATCATTAGATTTAATAATTAAAAAAAGTAATTATTCTGAAGTTTCAGTAGCTAATTCAATGCGCTCTTGAAGCTCCTCGGGCGTTAATTCTTTTATGTATCTTTGCGTTGTATCTAAACGCGCATGCCCAATCATTTGTCTTGCTAGTTCGATGTCTTTTAATGTTTTCCAATAATAATTAATTAATCCATGACGAAAACTATGAGACGTAATACGTTTTCCAGCCTCTTTAAATTGAGGTATTTCTTTTAATATATTATTAAATTCATGAGTTAGAGTTGAACGACTTAACGGTTGTTTATTTTTTTTAGATGAAAAAACATATATCTCTAATGCAGTAGAATTCATATATTCATTAATATCTTTAGATTCAAAATTAACTAAAATGCCGTTAGACTGTAATAAATATTGTACGTCTAAAAGTCTATTTCTTAAAATATATCTTTTTTTCTTTTCTATGTAAGCTTTTTTATTAACTGTACCGGCTTTTTTTCTAGAAAATTGTAAATAATGTTTTGTAATAAGTATAACAATTTGGTTAAAATCAAATTCAAGCATTTCAGAAATACGGCCACCGGTTAAAAATAATAGTGTACTAAGTAATCTAAAACGGGCTTTTTTTAATTCTGAGCCTTGATAATCGTTGGTTATATAATCAATAATAATATTATAATCATTTTCTAAAATTGCATCGTTTTCTTGACGTTTTTTACGTTCTTGACGCTTTTTACGTAAATCTAAATTTTGATTTTAAAGGGTATTTAAATAATCCTTTAAGATGAACCAGAACTTCCTCCGTAAAAAGATTGTAAAAATCGCTCTTTATATTAAAATTCGATTTTGAAGGTTTCACAGGTAGCCATCTAAGGTACTCCCTATATAAGTCCGTACATAAAATATACGGGATTGGTGTCAAGATTTTCTTCAAATTCTTCCCTAAATTTTTTTATTTGTACGCTATGTTTATCATTTTTAAAGATATATTCCTTTTTTAGAACCATATCTGTTTCAATCAAACTAATAAAGTTATCTGGAAAAGAGTTATTTTCATTGATTGAATAACCCATATACATCTCACTAAGTATACCTTGTGCTGAACCATCGGATCCTTCTTTGATCTTAAAGTTTTCATTCATGTCAGCAGTAAAAAATTCATTGGAATATAAAAAATCAAGGTACTTTATTCTAAACTGATCGGTCTTTATATCTTTTATACCTTGGTAAGGGAGAACTTTATTAAAAAAATTTAAATAAATATACTTCATTGCTTCTAAAAACTTATATCCGACCAGCTTTTGCAGAGGTTTCATATGTGGAGATAACTTGACTTTTTCCTCTAAAAATTGTCTAATTGGTCCGGTAGAATTTAAATTTATGTGTAATGTTGAATCCCCATAAATTAAGTGGGGTATCCCGTAAAGAATAAATATAATTCCTATTTTTGTAACAGAAAAAAACCAAACTGGGACATAATTTTGAATACTAGTAATTAAGTTATTTACCCAATCACTATATTTTTGGTTAAAGTAATATATCGTACTTTCGACATCTCCATAAAATTTTTTTACAAATTTAACAAGAACTGGTTCATCAATGAACAAGTTCTTGATGTACGGATATCCTAAATAGAATAAATATGCGATAAATAACAAAAGTCTAAATCGACTAATTATAAATTTAAAGAGTAGACCAATAATTTGTAAAAATGGTTTTAACCAAGCTGCTAAAAATAAAACTCCCCCTGCGACACTAACAACATCTTTCGAATTCTTAAACAACCACTTTTTTATTTTCCCAACCTAATAGTAATAAATTAAAATATATTAATAGAATAGTTGGACTAAAACATAAAATAGGTAACTATAATTTCAAATATAAATTTCTTCTTAATAAATATAGAACAAAAACTGGTACGCTTTTAAATTACAATGAAAATATTAATAAACTTGTTTATACAAATACTCCAAAACTCCCACAATATGGGTTTTTATTAGACCGTTGTAAACCTAGTCAAAATTTTAATTTAAAAAGTAATCCATATGGTGATAATATTACAGTCGAATGTTCTACTCGATTAACACCTTTTTTAAAAGGTAAATTATTATATTGTCTCGATTCTAATCAATTATGGATAAAACTTAAATTAATATAAAAAAGAAAATTATAATAATTTACTAGTTATTTATATAGTTATTAAATTATTCTTTTTATACATATATATATATTTAGCCTTCTAGCGGAGTCGAACCGCTAACCTTCGGTTTACAAGACCGATACTCTACCAATTGAGTTAAGAAGGCTATAATTAATTTTTAATATAATTATAATAATATTATAATTATATTAAAAATTAAAATAAAAACAACTAAACTAATTTATTTTTATTTTAATTTATTTTTATTTTAATTTATTTTTCAATTAGATTTATTGACTTAATATCTGGCGAATGAATTGGAAAAATTCTTTCAATACCAATACCCTTTGATAATCTTCTAACTGTAATAGTTGAATTTAAACCGGCTAAATGTTGAGATATTATTTTACCACTGTAAGATTGAATTCTTTTTTTATTACCTTCTTGAATTAAAACATCGATTGAAACAATATTCCCAATTTTAAACAAAGGTAAATCTAATTTTAAATAATCTGATTCAATATCTTTAATTAATTTCTTTAATTTCATTTTTTTTTTTTTTTATAAATTAAAATGTTATTCTAAAATTTTAGAAACTACACCGGCACCAACAGTACGCCCCCCTTCACGAATTGCAAAACGCATATTATCTTCGATAGCAATAGGTTGAATTAATTCTACAACCATTTTTACTCGATCTCCCGGAATTACCATTTTTGTTTCAGATCCGTCGTCTGCTGTAAAGTTTTCAATTTTACCTGTAACATCGGTTGTTCTAACATAGAATTGAGGTCGGTAACCTGGAAAAAATGGAGTATGACGGCCACCTTCTTCTTTTGTTAAAACATAAACTTGTGCTTCAAATTTTGTATGAGGTTCAATTGAATTTGGGGCAGCAATTACCATACCTCGTTGTATTTCATCTTTTTGAACACCACGAAGTAGTACACCTACATTATCTCCGGCAACTGTTTCATCTAAAGTTTTTTGAAACATTTCTAATCCAGTAACTGTTACATTTTTTGTGTCTCCTAATCCAACAAGGTCTACTGTTTCATTTGTTTTTAAAACACCACGTTCAACACGTCCAGTTGCAACAGTTCCACGACCAGTAATAGAGAATACATCTTCTACTGCCATTAAGAATGTTTTATCTGTTTCACGTTCAGGAGTTGGAATATAGCTATCAACCTCTTTCATTAACTCATAGATTTTATTAACCCATTTGTTATCAGAAACTTCAGTATTTTCAATTAAAGCTTCTAATGCTAATAAAGCTGAACCTGTTACAATAGGTACTTCGTCACTTGGAAATTCATAAGCTTCAAGTGTTTCTTGAACTTCTAATTGAACTAATTCTAATAATTCAGGATCATCTACTTGATCCTCTTTATTTAAAAAAACAACAATACTAGGAACACCTACTTGCTTAGCTAATAATAAATGTTCTTTTGTTTGTGGCATAGGACCGTCAGCACCAGATACAACTAGAATAGCACCATCCATTTGGGCTGCACCTGTAATCATATTTTTAACATAATCAGCATGACCAGGACAATCAACATGAGCATAATGACGATTTTCTGTCTCGTACTCTACGTGCGCTGTATTAATAGTAATTCCTCGTGCTTTTTCTTCAGGTGCAGAATCAATTTCATCATATTTTTTACCCGTTTTACCACTAAATTTCTGTAATGCCATAGTAATAGCAGCAGTTAATGTTGTTTTACCATGATCAACATGACCAATAGTTCCAATATTAACATGTGGTTTTGATCTTTCAAATTTTTCGCGAGCCATAGTTTTATACTTTTTTAAATAAAAAGGTTTTTTAATTTTTGCTTGATTTAGTATTAATAAAAATTAATTAGATATTTAATTTTTAAAAAGAAGCTTTTCTATATATTACTACCAAGAAGATTTAGATAATCCAGGTAGTAAACAATTATGAGCCATTTCTCTTAAAATATGGCGAGATAATCCAAAATTTCTATAATAACCTTGTGGACGTCCTGTAATTAAACAACGATTATTAAGTCTAGTAGCAGAACTATTTCTAGGTAGTTTTTGTAATTTATTATATAAATTTATTTTTTCGTCTAAAAATTTTTCTTCTTTTATTTTTATTTTTAAATTTTGACGTTTTATTTTATATTTATCAACTAATTTTTCACGTTTTTTTTGACGTGCAATTAAACTTTTTTTTGCCATTTTTATTTTAATAAATGATAATATAATTTATGAATTATATTATAGAATATATAAGAAAAAATATCTTTATTTTATCTTATATATTATTTTAATAATATATTAAATATTAGTCAAATTTATACATTATTTTAATAATATATATATTAGCGGAGTAGGGGAATCGAACCCCTAGCTTCAGCTTGGAAGGCTGAGGTATTACCACTATACGAACTCCGCTTTTTTATAAATAGTATACACATATTTTATAAATAAAATAACTTTTTGTCAAGTAATTAAGTTTTTGGAATATTTGAATTTTAATAAAAAAAAAATTATAATAGTTAAAAAATCGGGCTGTTTCTCCCATTTTTTTATTAAAAATATAAAAATGAAACAAAATAATTTAATTTTATTTTTTATTTCAAGGAGTTAAAAAATGGCAGGGACTACAGGAGAACGCCCGTTTTCAGATATTTTAACAAGTATTCGTTATTGGGTTATTCACAGTATTACAATTCCTTCTTTATTTATTGCTGGGTGGCTATTTGTAAGTACTGGTTTAGCTTATGATGTTTTTGGTACACCGCGTCCAAATGAATATTTTACAGAAGATCGTCAAGAAGCTCCATTAATTACAGATCGTTTTAATTCATTAGAACAAGTAAAACAATTATCAACAATTAATTAAAAAAATAATTTAATATAAATTATTTTCAAATATTTTTAACAATTTATTAATTATGTCATCAAAAAAATCAACATATACTTATCCAATTTTCACTGTTCGTTGGTTATCTGTGCATGCTTTAGCTGTACCTACAGTTTTCTTTTTAGGTGCTATTACAGCTATGCAATTTATTCAACGTTAATATAAATTTTATTATTTAAATAATAAAATTTATTTAATTAGTTTTTTTTCTTTTTATAAAAGAAAATAATTTTATTATGAAGGATTTTTAAGGTTATGAATAAACCAAACCCAAATAAACAAACTGTAGAATTAAATCGTACAAGTCTATACTGGGGTTTATTACTTATTTTTGTATTAGCTGTTTTATTTTCAAGTTATATTTTTAATTAATATTAATTAAAAATAAATTATTATAATAAAAATTTTGTTTATTATTATTTAAAAAATAATAAAACAAAAATTAAAATGAAGGTTAAATAAATGTCAAATACTGGAACAACTGGACGTATTCCTTTATGGCTTGTAGGTGTTGTAGTGGGAATTGCTGCTATTGGTTTATTAGCCATTTTCTTTTATGGTTCATATTCAGGTTTAGGATCATCTCTTTAATATTTTTATATTTTATTTATTAAAAAATTTAATTTTTTGATTTATATTATTAGTATTCAGTATAGTTGTTAAAAAATAATATTTATATTAAAAAAATATTTTAGTATGACTTTTTTATTAGCAAAATTACCTGAAGCATATGCACCTTTTGATCCCATCGTAGATGTATTACCTATCATTCCGGTATTTTTTTTACTTTTAGCTTTTGTTTGGCAAGCTTCAGTAAGTTTCCGTTAATTAAATTAATATAAATATATATTTATATTAATTCATTAATTGTAATATTTATTTCTATTAATAAAATAGATATAATAATTTTAATAAATTAAACTAAAAAAAAAAAATGAATTTCGAAATTATACTTCAATTGACATCATTAGTATTTATTGTTGCTGCAGGTCCATTAGTTATTGTATTGTTATCAACACAAACAGATAATGGATTATAAAAATTTAATTTAATTATTTAGTTAATAAATAATTAATATATAAAAAATAAATTAAAAGGAAAAATTATGATTTTAGAAAACCAAATTTTTATTGCTTTATTTATTGCATTAATTAATGGTATTTTTGCTGTCCGTTTAGGAATTGCTTTATACAAATAGATTATTTTAATAATAAAAATAAAAAATTGAAAGTTTAGTTTTTATAAATATTATAATATTTATAAAAACTAAATATTTATTTAATAAGAATCGGGATGACAGGATTCGAACCTGCGGCCACCTGTACCCAAAACAGGTGCGCTACCAAACTGCGCTACATCCCGGAATAAACTTTTTATATATAGTATATAGTATATAATCTTTTATACTATTATCAAATAATATAATTTTTTTTTATATAATTTTTTATACTATATCAAGAATTATATAAAAAAAATTATATTAATAATTAACTATTCAATCATAGCATGATACGTAGCTACAGTTGATGGTGAAATTTTATTTAAATAACGAAAAATCCAATATTTAAATATAGTGTCTAATAAAACAGGAAATGTAGCAACAAATAAAAAAATAAAATTCTCGTTTGGTGGAAAACCAAATCGATTTAAAAAAAATTCTAAAAATAATTCCCAACCACGAGGTGAATGAAAACCAACTAAAAGATTAGTACTTAAAATTAGTAAAGCTGATTTTAAAGTATCACTTAAACTATAAATAAATTCAACTAAAAAAGATTTAAAAATAATAATTTGTGGTTTTAAAACAATAATAACTAAAGTTAAAGTTCCAAATGTAATTAAATCCCCAAAAAAATTAGTTAGTGCTTCAATACTTTTTTGATTATAATTATTTGCTAAATCTAATGTTTTTTTTTGAATTTGAGATTTTAAAATTACTGGAAATTCTAATGCATTAAAACCTGTTTCATAAGTAGCCCAATTAGGTGTTTCATATCGTGTAGGAGTTAAAAAATAATCAAAATATAGGACCTCTTCGAAGTCTTGAAGCTCAGTTAAAGCCTCTTTTTCTAAATAAGAATTTAAAAATATATCATCTTGCTGTTTATTCCATAAATAATCAGTTAAAGGAATTAAAATAAAAGTTTTAGCTAAAAAGTTTATTATTAATGGAATAAAAATTAAACTTAATAATGATTGTAAAGAAACTAAAATCTGATATCTAGAAATACGGAACTCTTCAATTACTAAATTATTAGAATTTTGAAAAAGTTGTGTTAAAAATCTATTTAAAGTTCTAATGATAGATCGTGGTATAATTCCAACAGGTTCAATAGAACGGGGAAGTTTTGTTTTACTTTTAAAACGAATATTATTGTTATTATACATATAAAATTATAAAAACTAAAAATATTTATTTCTAACTTTTAAAACTAAAAGTTAGAAATAAATTTATTAAATTAAGTCTTTTTGCAAAAATTGCGCTAATTCAGCAGCTAATACTTCGATTTCTTCTAATGTCATTGGTTGCCCAACTCGTGTTAGTGGAATTTGTCTTTGACCCTTTACACAAAGATAAATAGTTCTGCGAGGATTTAAACCATCTTTTAATTCTAGACGAATCGCTGTAACCTCATCAATTGGATAAGTTAAATCAATACGTCTATTTTTTCCTGGGAAACCCCAGCGAAAAATTCGAACTATACCATTTTGTTTATCAAAAATATTAAATCCGCCACCAACACTCCATAAAATAGTTAAACCTAGGTAACAACTGAAAAGAATTCCTAATAAACCATAAAAACACATTACTAACCCTTGAGGGAAAAAAATAATATTATCTGCATGAATTATTGGTAATAGATTTATATTAAAATAACTTGATAAACCAGTTAATAAAAAATCTATACCCCCAATAGCGCAAATAATAGCCCAAATATAATTACTTGTTCTTCTTGAACCAACGACAACATAACGACGAATTAAATTACTACTCATAAATTTTTTTTTAGTTTATTTCAGGAATATAGCCTAATTTTTTGTACGGGGCTTGTCTATTAAAATTCATTATTTCATATAATGCATTTTTTAAAAAAGATCTTGGTATAATTAAATCAACTAAACCATGGTGCAATAAATATTCTGAAGTTTGGAAATTATCAGGTAATTTTTCTTTAAGAGTTTGCTCAATTACACGTCGCCCCGCAAAACCTATAACTGCATTTGGTTCTGCAATAATTAAATCTCCTAACATAGCAAAACTGGCAGTTACACCACCTGTTGTAGGGGAAGTTAAAATTGAGATATATAATAATTTTGCGCAAGATTGATGTATATGTAAAGCAGCAGAAATTTTTGCCATTTGCATTAAACTTAAAATACCTTCTTGCATTCGAGCACCCCCAGATGCACAAACTAAAATAAGCGTTAAACCTTTTTTAGTTGCGTATTCAATTAATCTAGTTATTTTTTCGCCAACAACAGACCCCATACTACCGCCCATAAAATCAAATGCCATAACACCTAAAGCAACCGGAACATTATTTATAAGCCCTGTTCCTGTTTGAATAGCATCTTGAAAACCTGTTCGTTTTTGAGCTTCTTGTAATCTATCTGGATAATTTTTTTTATCTTTGAATTTTAAAGGATCACATGGTGAAATTGTTTCATATAGTGGACGCCATGAACCTGAATCAATTAAATTTTCAATTCGATCAGTACTATTAATTCTTAAATTAGATCCACATTCAATACAAACATAATGCTGTTTTTTAAGGTGCTTTATATAAAGAATAACACCACAGTAATCGCAACGAGTCCATAATGCGTTATCATTAGAATTATTTATTTCTAAATTATTTTTTTCTAATTCTTGTTTTGAAATAGATGAATTATTTATTAATAATTCTTGTTTACGTTTTTTTTTTACCCAAGCTAAAATTGACATATTTTTTTTAACTCCTATACTTTTTTTGTTATATAAAAAAACTAATAATTAAATTATTTTAATACTGATGAAGCTATTTGATCAACTAAGCCGTATTGCTTTGCTTCATGAGCAGACATAAACTGATCCCTATTTATATCTTTAGATATTCGAGCTAATGTTTGCCCTGTTCTATTCGAATAAATTGAAACAACTTCATCACGAATTCTTAGCATTTCTTCTGCTTCTGATAATACAAGTGAGGTTTGACCTTGACTACCACCCGCCGGTTGGTGAATCATAATTCTACAATGAGGTAAAGCTAATCGTTTTCCACGAGTTCCTCCAGCTAAAACTAAAGAAGCCATTGATGCTGCTGTTCCAATACAAATTGTAGTCACATCTGATTGAATATAATTCATAGCATCATAAACTCCAATACCACATGTTACTGAACCACCCGGAGAATTAATATAAAGAAATATTCCTTGAGATTTATCTTCTGCATTTAAATATAACATAATACCAATTAATTGATTTGCTAATTCATCATCTAAATCTTGACATAAAAATAAAATACGATCTCGGTATAAACGATTATATAAATCAACCCATTGAGCTGTTTCTTCTCCAGGTAAACGATAAGGTACTTTTGGAACACCAATAGGCATAATTTTTAATAAAAAAAATAATATTAACATTTCAGTTGTTTATTTAATTATAATTTTTTTTTATAAAAATGCAATTTTCTATATGCCAGGAACCAGAATCGAACTGGTGACACTAAGATTTTCAATCTTATGCTCTAACCAACTGAGCTATCCCGGCTTTATTATTATTATAGTATACTAAATATTTTTTGTCAATTATCTATATTTTATATAAGCTTTAAAGCTTATATAAAATATAGATAATTAGAATTTATATTTATTGTATTTAAAATAAACCTAAAGTTAATGAAATATCAATTGGTAATGTTGCACCAATACCTAACCAAATTGCTGCTACTGTACCGATTAAAAAAACAGTTGTAGCTACAGGTCTACGGAATGGGTTTTGAAATTTATTAATGTTTTCAATAAACGGAACTGTGATTAAACCTGCAGGAACAGCTGCCATTAATAAAACACCTAATAATTTATTTGGAACTGTACGTAGTAATTGGAAAGTAGGGTAAAAATACCATTCTGGTAAAATTTCTAATGGTGTTGCAAATGGGTTTGCAGGTTCACCAATAGCTGCTGGATCTAAAACCGCTAAACCAATAACACACGCGAATGTTCCAAAAATAGTAACTGGGAACATATATAATAAATCATTAGGCCAAGCAGGTTCACCATAATAATTGTGTCCCATACCTTTAGCTAATTTTGCTCGTAATACTGGATCTGTTAAATCGGGCTTTTTAATAACAGCCATTTTTATCTCCTTATTTTAAAATATAATATATTTAATTTTTTATAATAATTTTTTCTCTATTTAGATATTAACAATAATAATTAATAATTAATTATTATTGTTAATATAAATAAGTTTTTATAGTGGACCAGAAATACCTTGTTTACGGATCATTAAGAAATGCATTAACATAAATACTGCAGTTAATAATGGTAAGACAAAAGTGTGTAAACTATAAAAACGTGTTAGTGTTGCTTGCTAAAAATATTTTTTATATTTTGTGGACCATATCATTAATTTTTTACTTATTTAGTTATTTAGTTATAATGTAATTTAGTTTAAACTTGGTCATACCAAGCATAACAAAAATCAACCCAGGCTTTATAGTTTAATGTTTTTTTTTCTGCTAAATAAGCATTTAAGCTTTTTAACATAAAATACTTTTTTAAAAGAAAAACACGTTTTTTTTTTGAACTTCTAAGGGGATATTTTTTTGTATATTCGATAAATTGTGGTATATTAGTTATACTAATTGTGTAAATATGTGTTTGATAACGAATATCTTTTCCAACTTTTCTAATTGTTCCAAAACCAAAAGCGTTTTTAAAAATTACTATGTTTTCCAAATACTTATTGGAAATTGAAATTTCAATTTGATGGTTACCGCGAGCGTTACTTAAGCGTTGAACTTTCCCAAATACGCCACTTTTTATTGAGTCATCTTTAGAACTTTTATTAACACAGATACAAATTGTACCATCTGCATCAAAAAAACCGGAAATATAACCATTATTTGAAGTTAATTTTAAAGCTTCTATATAAGGTATATTAAAATGTAAACAAATTTTTTTAAATTGTTGAACCCGGATTGTATTACGGATATTACCATTAATTCTATTTATCAAGTCAAACATACCTTTTTTATGACTTAATCTATATCTTATTGCTAAACTCTGGCTACGAAGTTTTATATGTCCACCCAGTTTATTTTTTATTTGATTTAATAAATTTTCATCCTTAAGCGGCATAGTAATTTCTAATACAGCGACTTTATTTTTTTGAATCGCTAAATATCCATCACCATCAATAACTCCTGCTAACCATTGATTCCATTTTAATTCTTCAATATCATAAGTATTGGTCTTATTTTCTATTAAGCACATTTTTATAATAAAATAATATTATAAGAAAAAAACTAGAAGGCGTATGGTCTCTGAGGTTTTTACCCTACGCTATTATGTATAGTTTTTATTTAAAAGCGTTTATAAAAGTAAATTACCTGCTGATTACTTTTTGTAAACATTATTTTTTTATATTATAAATAATAATGTTTAACATTTATACAAATTATTACCAAATTGGGACTTATATGTATTATAAATATTAATTTATTTATGATATTTTTTTTGCCACTTACATCAAAACAACAATATATAATATTATTGATTTTTAAAATTTGGTATTGTTTAAAAAAAGTTTTCCAGCATATAGCCTTCTTCGAAAAAATATACTTATATTTTATGTATATTTGTTTGGGCCAAGTTAATAACCTACACCTACACCACCACGTAATAATTCAACTAATGTTGTTCCTACAACAGGAATTGCATCAGGTACACCCGTTACAATTTTAACAGCCCAGTACCCTACTTGATCCCAAGGTAATGAATAACCTGTAACACCAAAAGAAACAGTACAAACCGCCATAGTTACTCCTGTTACCCATGTTAATTCACGAGGACGTTTAAATCCTCCTGTTAAATAAACACGACAAACATGTAAAATCATTGATAAAACCATCATAGACGCTGACCAACGATGAATTGAACGAATTAACCAACCAAAGTTTACTTCTGTCATTAGATAATTAATTGAAGCAAAAGCTTCTGCTACTGTTGGACGATAATAAAAAGTCATAGCAAAACCTGTTGCTACTTGTACTAAAAAACAAGTAAATGTAATTCCACCTAAACAATAGAATATGTTTACATGAGGAGGTACATATTTGTTATAGTCGATGTTCAATTTGTTTTCATTATATGAACACCTCTACTTCAGAACCGTACGTGAGACTTTCACCTCATACGGCTCCTGGAGATATTAGGAATTAACCTTGCGAGATCTTATTTCTGAATGTACCTTTTGATCTTGATGACAATAACGGTGTAACGCAACATAGTTGGACATTTTGTTATTTTTATTGTTTCCATCAAGGTGATTCAATAATATCATCAGATCTAAAAGGATTACCACAATGATAGCATTTGAAGTTTTGTTTTATGGAAAAAAACCAGAGTATTTTTTACTTCTTCTTTTGATTAAACCCCAGTAGAGCCGATCGTTGTTGTAAGGCGACTTATTTCCTGCTACTGACACGTGTGCGTTTACATGAAAGGTATGCCCCGTAAATATGGACTTCATAATTTCAGTACGTTCTTTACGTTTTATTTTACTGTGTCTTTTTACGTAATTATTTGTCCATTCTTGTATGCTCCATAGATCTATTTGTCTCATGTCGCAGTATTGATTGTAGTTCCACCATCCAGTGTAGATGGTTTTTACCTTTTCAAGTCTTTGATCGAGAGTGTATCTAGTATCTTTCATGGTTGTTTTGATTTTATTTATTAGTTGAGAACGACTTTTGGACGTTGGGTAACTCACAAATTTATTATTCTTAGCTTTTACTTTGAAGTGCCAGCCAAGAAAGTCAAAACCTTCAGTGGATTTTACTAATTTTGTTTTACTTGCTTTAACATTTAAACCTCTTTCTGATAGAAATTTATCAATTTTATTTCTAAGAAGGTTAACATCTTCATTTGGCTTTATAAAATATATTAAGTCGTCTGCATATCTTAGTCCTCGTTGGTTTATTCTTGTTTTGCATATTGTTTCATTCCAAATATCTTCAATACCGTGTAAGGCAATGTTACATAATAAGGGAGAGATTATTCCACCTTTTCCTTCAGTAGTTGTAACTCTTTCATTAAGTACACCGGCGCGTAATGCTGACCAGATGAAATTTTTGGAGTGTCTTGGAAGTTTAATCATTGACATAAGTTTGTTATGATTAATTTTATCGAAGCATTTTTCAATATCCAATTCTAAGATTGATTTATTATAACCATTAGAAGTAGATTGTAGATTTAGAAATATATTTGTCTGTATATCCCAGGTCGATCTTCTGGGTCTAAATCCATAGGAACCTTTTGAGGCTATTGATTCATATACAGGTTCTAAAGCATATTTTACAAGACATTGCATAGCTCTGTCTCTTATTGTAGGTATTCCCAGAGGGCGTTTTTCACCATTTGGTTTTGGGATGTATACCCTTCTCAGATTTTGATGTTTCCAGTTTTTCAGATTTTTAAGTTCATCCGCTAGTTCTAAACGTTGTTTAGGTGATAGAGAGTTTTTCCCATCAATTCCGGCGGTTTTCTTCCCCATATTTAATTGAGTGACTTGTCTTACTGCAAGATATCTTGCGCAAGGAGAACCTAATAGTAAACATTGTAGTTTGTGAACGCGATTAGTGTCATTTTCAAGATTCGCTTTATATATTCTATGTTGGAGGCGGAAAAGGTTTTTCTCGAAATTTTTCCAAGGTAAGTCTTTCCATTTCTCAACAAAATTCTCTTTTGTTGTCATGAACAACTCCTTCATTTTATATATTCTATATTCCGTCTGGCAATTACGCCATTTCCTACCCGAGGTACCATATACGAGGTTGATAGTCTCGCTACCATTTATAAATGGAGGTATATCTCGTTTTTCTTCGTTCCAAATGTTGATTGTTTGTTACCTTAGATTTTTTCAATTCGCCTATGATCTTCTCAGGACTGCATATAACACAAGCTAATTTATGCGAGAATATGATAATTATCCAACTAGCGTTCGGGCGTAAGGCTGAAGGACGACATTAAGACGCTTTTTCAGAAAATTCAGACTTAACTTAATCGTAGTAACCTATCTAGAGGCAGTGTAGTGTCTTACGTATCACTTCTGATTCCCCTGTGTCTCCCAGCTTCAATCATTTATCAGTAATTGTGGGCACTTTTGACTTCACTTCTGTCCTTAGAAGGATTGGACTGGTACGAGTACTTCACCAATATCAACATTTAGTTGTGCAAACTTCACTCTTTCTTGAATTACCATTGAGAGTATTTGAGAGGTTGCACCCTGGGTTCGTAAACCTTTTGGTTAACTTCGTCCAGGAACGAATCGCACACTTGTAATGTCGTCTGCAATTGCTTGAATTTCTAAACGTTCTTCAAACCAATCGTAAATTTTACTCATTTTTTATAATTATTTAAATAATTTCATAAATAGACTAAACTAAATTTTATTAATTTTTTATTAATATATTTATATATATTATAAATAATATAATTATAAAAATCAATTATTATTTATAATTATACCGTATTTTTTTAAACTTTGTTTTAATTCAAATATATCGTATTTTTTAATTTTTTCTAAATTAAAAATTTTATCATTAAATATATAAAAAAAATTAGGTTTAAATGAAACTAAATCTCCAATTTTATTAATATTTATTTTTTTTAAAATAAAATAAAGACGTGAAGTTAATTCTAAATTTAAAATATCTAATTCTAAAATGTTTACTTTTAAATTTTTATTTATATATACTTTTTCTAAATTATTTTTTGTTTTATAGTTTTTAAAATTTAAATTAATATTTTTTAATTTTTTAGATAAACCATATTTTTTTGATTTTTTATTTAATATATAAGTATTTTTTAAATAAGTTTCTTTATTTTTATATAATAAACAAAAATAAATAAACTTATTTAAAAAATTACTATTCTTATAAGAAAAAATAAAATTTATGTTTTTAAATTTAATAAAATGATTGAGTAAAATATTTTTATTGTTACTTACTAAATCAATTTTTTTTTTATAAAAATAACAATTAGTTAATTTTATAATTTTTTTATTAAAATATAAAAAATTAAACTTATTGAAATATAATTTTGTTTTATATTGATTAAAAAAATTAATTTTAAATTGCTGTAAAGGTAAAAATAATTTTATTAAAATTTTAACCGTTTTATGAATTGCAGAACGGGGGTCTATAGTTCCATTTGTCCAAATTTCTAAAAATATTGTTTCTTTTTTTGTTATTGAATTTTTTATTTCTATTTTATAATTAACTTTTTTTATTGGAGAAAAAATAGCATCTATTGGAAAATAACCTATATTATTAAAACCTATTTTATTTATTTTTTCAAAATCATTATAATTATTTTTATTATTATACATTAATTTATCAAATTCAACGGATTTAAGTTTATTATCAAAAATATAATTTATTAAATTATACTTTTTTTTTTTTATTAATGAATTTGTTAATATATTAGAATTAGATAAAAATTGTTTCTTATTTAATTCTCGCTGTTTTTTCCATTTTTTATATTTATTAAATAAAAATATATTTTTCTTATTTGATAATAAATTTATTGGTTTTTGTTTTTCTAATAATTCTACTAATTTTGAGTAATTTTTTGAACTTGGTGTATGTGTTAAATATTTTTTACCAGAATGAATCAAAAATTTAATATTTAATTGTCCTTTATGATTTAAAGTTGCGATATATTGATCTGGGTCAATAGATTTTATAAAAAAAGGTAATTTTAAATCTCTAGCTCTTATAATACCTGGACCTTTAACATTTAAAAAACCTATTTGTGGTGAAAAAAATTTAAATTCAGATTTTAAAGTAATTTGTTTTATATTTAGTAATATATCTAAAATACACTCGCGCATTCCAGGTAAGGTATCATATTCATGAGACGTACCGATAATTTTAACAAAAGTAATCGCTGTACCTGGTAATTCTGATAATAAACCTCGTCTTAGTGTATTTGCAATTGTAAGTGCTTGTCCAGAACTCCACGGACCTAATTCAAATCTTCCATAAAATGTTGTTGGATTAACAATTTTAGAATCAATACATGATATTAAAGTATATTTCATTTTATTATATTATTTCATTTATTTTTAATTAAAAATTTATATATTTGATTATTTATTTATAATCAAATATATAAATTTTTAATTAAACACGTCTTTTTTTAGGTGGTCGGCAACCATTATGAGCAATACCTGTAATATCTCGAATTAAAGTGATTTGTAAACCGGCGTCGATTAATCCACGTATAGCTGTTTCACGTCCAGGGCCTGCTCCTTTAACCATAACTTTAGCTTGTTTTAAACCCTGATCCATAGATTGTCTTGCAGCAATTTCGGCAGCAGTTTTAGCTGCAAAAGGAGTTGATTTTCTTGCACCTTTAAAGCCACACGAACCTGCTGAAGACCAAGAAATTACTTTACCCTTTAAATTTATAATTGTAACAATTGTATTATTAAATGTTGATTGAATATGAACAACTCCCTTAGGAAGTTTATTAGACTTTATTTTTTTTGATGTAACTTTTATTTGTTTTGCCATAATTTTATTTTTATTTAATTAACCTTGACGTTGTTTATGTTTGGGATTTTTACAAATAACTAAAATTTTTCTTCCTCGTCGAATTAAACGACATTTATCACACATTTTTCGAACTGATGGGCGTACTTTCATTTTAATAAATATTTTTTTGCTATATTTTTCTTTCTCTTTTTTATTTATTATTTTTTATTTGATTTAAAACGATAAATTATTCTACCACGTGTTAAATCGTATGGGCTTAATTCAATAATTACTGAATCCCCTAATAAAATTTTAATAAAATTTCGTCGTATTTTCCCAGAAATATGCGCAATAACTTGAAAACCATTTTCAAGTTCTACACGGAATATTCCGATAAACATAGGTAAACATAATTAATAATTTATTTGTTTTTCCCCGTTTCCACACCGTACATGAAACTTTCATTTCATACGGCGTTCTATAAAAAAATTAATTAATTTTTTTAATTAGAAGTCATTTCTCAACTATCATTACTAGTATCTTTGATATTTTACTTCTGCTCTAATTTTATAGTTTTTAACTATAAAAACTTTCCTCGTTCCCTAAATTTTATCTATACAAACATGTCATTAGGAATCTACTCTAAATATAGTTTTTATAATTAAATAATTGGTCATTCATAATCTAAAATCTTACTAAACCAAAAAATATATTTTTTATATTCGTAGATTTGTCAATCTTTATTAGATATTCTATCCATAGACTTTATTTTAGATACCCGATTTTGGCTACACTACAGCCCATAAAATCGTCTTTATCGAGCTTCATACTTATAATATAGCATGTCGAAATTTTAGTAATAATGTTTTTAAATTAATTATTATTCATTCCATTATTTAAAAATAGAGTTCTATTAATATAAAAATATTATATTAATGCCTAAGTTTATTTATTACTTAGAAACGAGTCACACTTAGATAAACACTGAGTCACGACACCTTGCATTTCAATTAAATTTTCTTTTTCTAAATTCAATTTACCAAATAGAAAATAATACTTCGCCACCAATTTTATTATTTCTAGCTTCTTGATCTGTCATTAAACCTTTTGATGTTGAAATAATAATAGTGCCCATACCGTTTAATATTCTTGGAATATTTTTATAACTAGAATAAAGACGAAGACCGGGTGAACTTAATCGTTTTAAATTTGTTATACAGGGTTTTTTTAAATTCCCGCTATATTTTAATTTTATTTCAATTAAATCTAAAGGGTTTAATGATATTTTTACTGATTCAATATAGCCTTGTTTTTTTAAAATTTCACTTATTCTTTGATTTGTTTTTGTATTTAAAACGTTAACAGTTTCATGTTTTGCTAAATTAGCATTACGTATACGTGTTAACATATCACTAATAGTATCATTTATCATAATTTTAATTTTAAAATAATATTTTATATTTTTTAAAAGGCATCCCAAACTCTTTTAATAAAGTGAATGCGTCATTATCTGTTTTTGCAGTTGTAATAATTGAAATATCCATACCTCGAATTTGATCAATTTTATCATAATCAATTTCGGGGAACATTAACTGTTCTTCTAAACCTAAACTATAATTACCTAACCCATCAAAAATTTTAGGATTGATTCCCTGAAAATCCCGAATACGGGGTAAAGCTAAAGAAATAAATCTATCTAAAAAAGCATACATACGATCTCCTCGTAATGTAACACTAATACCAACAGCTGTTTTAGCACGAAGTTTAAAAGCTGCAATTGCTTTTTTTGAACGTGTTAATACACCACGTTGACCGGCAACTAAACTAATTTCATTTAATGAAGTATCTAATATTTTTGAATTCAGTGCAGCTTCTCCTAAACCTCTATTTATTACAATTTTTGAAATTTTAGGTACCTGATGAATATTTTTTAAATTTAACTGTTCAACTAATTTTGGTATAATTACTTCTTTATATTTTATTTTTAAACGTTCCATATTATATATTTTTTATAAAAATTCAAAACTTATTCACTTTATTTTATACAAAATCTTATTATAAAACTTCTGGTGCTAACGAAACAATTTTTGTAAAATCTTTTTCTCTCAATTCTCTAGCAACCGGCCCAAAAACTCGAGTTCCTCGGGGATTGTCATCTTTATTAATAATAACAGCAGCATTATCATCAAAACGAATAAATGTTCCATTATTACGTTGTATTTCTTTGCTAGTTCTTACAATAACCGCTCGAACTTTATCAGATTTTTTTAAAGGCATATTTGGAGTAGCTTGTTTAATAACACCTATTATAATATCACCAATTTTAGCACTTTGTTTATAACTTCCTCCTAAAATACGAATACACATTAACTTTTTTGCACCGCTATTATCAGCTACATTTAAAATTGTTTGTGGTCTAATCATAATATTTTATATTTTTTTATTATTTATATATTATTTGTGTTTTAATAGGCATTTTATGACCTGCAATTGTTAAAGCTTTTTTTGCTACTGGTGTTGTTACTCCTCTAATTTCAAAAATTACTTTTCCAGGTTTTACAACAGAAACCCAATATTCAGGTGTTCCTTTTCCTGAACCCATACGGCTTTCAGCAGCCCTCATAGTTACAGGTTTATCAGGAAAAATTCTAATCCATAATTTACCATGACGTCTTACATAACGAGTTAAAACACGACGACCTGATTCAATTTGACGAGATTTAATCCAACCAGGTTCTAACGCTTGTAAACCATAATCACCATAAGCAATTTTATTACCACGATTAGCTTTACCACGCATTTTTCCACGATGATGTCTACGAAACTTTGTTCTTTTTGGTTGTAACATAATTTATTTTAATTTTTTTTTATTATTTATTAATTTTAAGTTTTTTCTCCTTTAAATAACCAAACTTTAATACCTAAAATTCCATAAATTGTTTTTGCTGTTTTATAAGAATAATTAATATCAGCACGTAAGGTTTGTAATGGCACACGTCCTTTACGAACCCATTCTGTACGTGCAATTTCAGCACCATTTAATCTACCGGAAATTTGTATTTTTATTCCTTTTAATTTAGTAAATCTGGTACGATTTAAAGTTTTTTTTAAAGCGCTTCTAAAAGGTACACGTTCTTCTAATTGTTGAATTAAATAATCAGCTAATACCGAAGCTTCTGAATAAATATCTTCTACTTTAAAAACATTTAAAATAATTTCAACCTTGGGTAAATTTTTATTAAGACGTTCTTTATAACAGATATTTTCCAATATACTTTTTAATTCTGTTAAACTCTCTTTTGTATTTTTACGATTTAAAATTTTACTAGGTAATGCAGTATTAATTGAAACTTCTACCAAATCAATAGGTTCTTTTGTTTCAATATTTTGTGTTGTTCTATAACGTTTAATTAAAACATCAATAATATGTGCTTTTGAATATTTTTTAAAAATATAAGAACGGATATTTTTATCTTCTAAAATTAAACGTGGGTAATTATCAAATTTTGAAAACCAAACTGAACGATGTTTTTGTGTAATACCAAGTCTTAAACCTAAAGGATGAACCTTTTGACCCATAATTTTTGCCTTCTAATTTTAATAATATTTTTTATTTGTTAAATAAAATAAATTAACGTTTTAATTTTTTATCTTTTTTTATATGGCCTTTAAATGTTCGTGTTGGAGCAAATTCCCCTAGTTTATGACCAACCATTTGATCAGTTATAAAAATAGGAATATGCTCACGACCATTATGAACTGCTATTGTATGACCAATCATAATAGGAACAATAGTTGAAGAACGAGACCAAGTTTCAACAACTTTTTTCTCATTATTTTTATTCAATTGTTGAACTTTTTTTAATAAATGCTCTGCTACAAAAGGACCTTTTTTTAATGAACGAGACATAGTTTTTCCTTAATAAATTAAAAATTAGTTTTTTAAAACCACCTATTTATGTTTTTACAAAATATATAACTAATTTTTAAATGATTTACGTCGTTTGATAATAACTTTATCACTATATTTTGATTTTTTACGAGTTCTAACACCTAGTGCTGGTTTACCCCATAAACTTACAGGTTTTTTTCTACCAATCGGTGAACGACCCTCACCTCCACCATGAGCATGATCACATGGGTTCATAGCAATTCCTCGAACTTTTGGTCTTTTACCTAACCAACGCATTGCACCCGCTTTACCAATTCTTATATTATTTGCTTCTACATTTCCAACTTGACCAATTGTTGCCCAACAATTTTGAGATAATAAACGAACTTCTCCCGAAGGTAAACGTAAAGTAACATAATTATTTTCTTTTGCTACAATTTGAGCAACACAACCTGCTGAACGAGCTAATTTACCACCCGAACCAGGTTTTAACTCAATATTATGAACTTCTGTACCTAATGGGATAAATTTTAATGGTAAACAATTTCCTATAGAAATAGGAGCTGACGGAGAAGCTAAAACTGATTGATTTATTTTTAATCCTCGTGGATGTAAAATATAACTTTTAGATCCATCATCATGAATTAATAAAGCAATACGTGCTTTGCGGTTTGGATCATATTCTATTGTTTTTACTTTTCCATTAATCCCTACTTTATTACGTTTAAAATCAATTAAACGATATAACCGTTTATGCCCGCCTCCGCGATGTCGGCTTGTAATTACTCCTCTATTATTACGACCTTTTGAACGAAATAGCCAAAAAGTTAAAGATTTTTCTGGCGAAACTTTTGTAATTTCATTAAAATCTGAAACAGATCTACTACGTGTGCCTGATGTATAAGGCTTATAAAATCTAATACCCATAAAATAACCTTTTTATATATTTAAATTTTTTATAATTTTATTTAATCATTTTGCCCAAAAATAGGTATTTTTTGGTTCGGTTTAATTGTAATGATTACTCTTTTATAACGTACTTTATAACCTTGTTTTAACCCTAAGCGTTTTTTTTTTGTTGGAGGTAAATGTGTATTTACAGAAGTAATGTTAATTTTAAATAAACCTTCTAAAATTTTTTTAATTTGTGGTTTAGTTAATCTTTTATCAACATCAAATGTATATTTATTCTTTTCAATTAAACGAAATGATTTTTCTGTAATTACAGGATATTTTATTAAATCAATCATATTTTATTTTTTTTATTAATTTTTAAATACAAGTTTTTAAAAAATTTTATTTTTTAAAAGAATTTAATATCTTTACTATTTATTTTTTAGAATCACTTTTATGATTAATTTAATTAATTATTAAAGAAAAATAATTAATTATTTAAATAAATATTATAATATGTAAAGTATTAAATATATTATATATTTATTTATATTCTATTTAATAATATAAAAAACAAAAATTTTTTATTATAAGTTATTTTAATTAAAAATTTTATTTTGACACTTTATTTATTTTGTTATAAAATAATTTATAACAAGTTTTTAATATCATTTTTATTTTTTTTTATTAAAAAAAACTCAAATAAATTATAAATTATTTTCTAGTAGAAAAATCAACATTATTAACTAATAATGTAAAGTAAATAGTTTTTATATTATTTTACTTAAAAATTTATAAAAATTTTAAAACAATTATGTACGATTCTTACGTTGATGATAAAACAAAAAATGTAGGCCATGTTACACAAATTATTGGGCCTGTAGTTGATATAGCTTTTTCATCAAATAAAATGCCTAATATTTATAATGCCATTTTAATTCAAGGAAAAAATCAAGCTGGCCAAGATATATCTGTAACATGTGAAGTTCAACAATTATTAGGAGATCATTGTATTCGTGCTGTTGCCATGAATGCAACAGATGGTTTAATGCGAGGAATGGAAGCATTTGATACAGGAAACCCATTAACAGTACCTGTAGGACCAACGACGTTAGGTCGTATTTTTAATGTTGTTGGACAACCAGTAGATGGTCTAGAAGATGCTTCTCATGAAAATAGTTTACCTATCCATAGATCAGCGCCAGCATTTGTAGATTTAGATACTCAATTATCTATTTTTGAAACTGGGATTAAAGTTGTTGATTTATTAGCACCATATCGTCGTGGTGGTAAAATTGGATTATTTGGTGGTGCCGGTGTTGGAAAAACCGTTTTAATTATGGAATTAATTAATAATATTGCAAAAGCACACGGTGGTGTTTCTGTATTTGGTGGTGTTGGTGAAAGAACACGTGAAGGTAATGACTTATATATGGAAATGAAAGAATCTGGTGTTATTCAAGAAGATAATATCAGTGAATCGAAAGTAGCCTTAGTTTACGGTCAAATGAATGAACCACCTGGAGCACGTATGCGTGTTGCTTTAACAGCTTTAACAATGGCTGAATATTTTCGTGATATAAATAAACAAGACGTATTATTGTTTATTGATAACATTTTTAGATTTGTACAAGCTGGATCAGAAGTATCAGCTTTATTAGGTCGTATGCCATCTGCTGTAGGTTACCAACCAACACTTGCAACAGAAATGGGTGGTTTACAAGAAAGAATTACATCAACAAAAGATGGTTCAATTACATCTATTCAAGCAGTATATGTACCAGCTGATGATTTAACTGACCCAGCTCCAGCGACAACATTTGCACATTTAGATGCTACAACTGTATTATCTCGTGGCTTAGCTTCTAAAGGTATTTATCCAGCAGTAGACCCATTAGATTCAACATCAACAATGTTACAACCTTGGATTGTTGGAGAAGAACATTATACATGTGCTCAGAATGTTAAAGAAACATTACAACGATATAAAGAATTACAAGATATTATTGCGATTTTAGGTCTAGATGAACTTTCAGAAGAAGATCGACAAGTGGTAGCTCGAGCTCGTAAAATTGAACGTTTCTTATCACAACCTTTCTTTGTTGCAGAAGTATTTACGGGTTCTCCAGGAAAATATGTAAGTTTAAAAGAAACAATTCAAGGTTTTAATAAAATTTTAAGTGGTGACTTAGATGATTTACCAGAACAAGCTTTTTATCTTGTAGGAAATCTTGAAGAAGTTGTTGCTAAAGCAGCTACTTTATAAAAAATAATTATCTATAATTTTATTTATAATTTAAAATGAAGGTTTTTTATGAGTTTACAAGTATGTATTATGACTCCTGATAAAATTTTTTGGGATGAAGAAGCAGAAGAAATTATTTTACCAACAAACACTGGCCAAATGGGCGTTTTACCAAAACACGCTCCTTTAATTACAGCTTTAGATATTGGTGTAATGAGTATACGCCAAGATAATTCATGGAATAGTTTTGCTTTAATGAACGGTTTTGCTTCAATTCAAAACGATAAAGTGACTATTTTAGTAAATTCTGCTGAATCAAAACAAACAATTGATAAAAATGAAGCAGAAAAAGAATTTTTAGAAGCTCAAGAACGTGTTAATAAAACAATTGATGAAAAAGAAAAAGTAGAGGCTGTTTTAGCTTTCAAAAGATCTCGTGCACGTTTTTTAGTTATAAAAGATTAATCGAGTAAAAAATAATAAAAATATATATTATATATATATTTTTATTATTTTTTATGTTTTGGGGATGGGGGGACTTGAACCCCCACGGTTTATACAACCGGCGGATTTTAAGTCCGCTGCGTCTACCATTCCGCCACATCCCCGTGGTCTTATAACTTTATTTTATATTAAAAAAATTTTTTGTCAATACAATATTTTATAAATTTTTATAAAAATAAATAAATTAATAAATATATTTTAATATGCCAACAATTCAGCAATTAGTAAACTCAGCACGTATAAAAATAACAAATAAAACAAAATCCCCAGCTTTAAAATCTTGTCCACAAAGACGTGGTGTTTGTACTCGAGTATATACAACAACACCTAAAAAACCAAATTCTGCTTTACGTAAAGTAGCACGAGTACGTTTAACTACCGGTTTTGAAGTAACAGCGTATATTCCTGGTATTGGCCATAACTTACAAGAACATTCTGTAGTATTAGTTCGTGGAGGACGAGTAAAAGATTTACCGGGTGTTCGTTATCATATTGTTCGAGGTACTTTTGATACAGCGGGTGTTAAAGGTCGATTAAATAGTCGTTCAAAATTTGGAGTAAAACGTCAAAAATAAATAATTTAAAATTATGAAGGAATAAAAAATGTCTAGACGTCATAGAGCAAAAAAACGTGTTATTTCGCCAGATCCTTATTATGATAGTATATTAGTTCATATGCTAGTTAATCGTATTATGAAAGACGGTAAAAAAACATTATCTTATAAAATAGTTTATCAAACTATGGAATTAATTTCAGAAAAAACTGAACAAAATTCATTACAAATATTAGAACAAGCTATTGAAAATGTTAAACCATTAGTTGAAGTTAAAGCTCAAAGAATAGGTGGTTCTGCTTATCAAGTACCGATAGAAGTTAATTCTGAACGTGGAACAGTTTTAGCAATTCAGTGGATTCTTTCTGCTGCTCGTAATAGAGCTGGTAATAGTTCTGTTTTAAAATTAACAAATGAAATTTTAGATGCTTTTGCAAAAACTGGTGGTGCAATAAAACGTAGAACTGAAGTTCATCGTATGGCAGAAGCTAATAAAGCTTTTGCAAAATTCCGTTTTTAAAATTTGTATTTAAAAATAATAAACTAGTAAAATCTAAAAATAATTTATAGAATTTAAATATGCCACGTTCACAAAAAAATGATAATTTTATTGATAAAACGTTTACAGTAGTAGCAGATGTTTTAATAAAAATTTTACCAACATCAAATAGAGAAAAACAAGCTTTTACTTATTATCGTGATGGTATGTCAGCTCAAGCTGAGGGTGAATATGCAGAGTCACTACAAAATTATTACCAAGCTTTAAGATTGGAAATAGATCCGTATGATAGAAGTTATATTTTATATAATATTGGATTAATACATACAAGTAATGGAAAACATGGTAGAGCTTTAGAATATTATTATCAAGCTTTAAAAAGAAATCCTAGCTTACCCCAAGCTTTAAACAATATTGCAATTATTTACCATTATAGAGCTGAACAAGCAACAGAAAAATATCAATCAGATGTTGCTAAATTACTTTATGATAAAGCTGCTGATTATTGGAATGAAGCTATTAGATTAGCACCAACAAATTATTTAGAAGCCCAAGCGTGGTTAAGACAACGTAATTTAAAATAAAAATTAAAATCCGTAATCTTTAAAAAAAAATTTTTATTAAAAAATTTAATTTATATAAAAATAAATTATATATAATAAATACACATATACAATTAAGTCTATAAAAAATTAATTGTCTTTTAATTATTAATGTTAACACTTAAAATTTTTGTTTATACTGTAGTAAGTTTTTTTGTTTCATTATTTATTTTTGGTTTCTTATCAAACGATCCTGGTCGTAATCCAAGTTCATAATTTTTTTTGTTAATAATAATAAATTTATTATTATTAATTTAAAATTTACTAAATATAAAATATATAAAAAATATCTTTATTTTTTTATTAATAAAAAAATAAAGATAAAATATAAGGAGATTTTTTTTATGACTGCTGCATATTTACCATCAATTTTAGTACCATTAGTTGGATTAGTTTTTCCAGCTATTGCAATGACGTCAATTTTTATGTATATTGAAAAACAAGAAATCAATTAAATTTTAAAATTTCTACAAAACAAACACATTAAAATTTCTTATGGAAAGTCCCGCTTTTTTCTTTTCAATCTTTATTGGATGTCTTCTATTAAGTATTACTGGTTATTCGCTTTATGTTGGATTTGGTCCTCCTTCAAAAACCTTACGAGATCCTTTTGAAGAACATGAAGATTAATTAAAAAATATTTTATTTTAATTTTTAATTAAAAATTAAAATAAAATATTTTTTAAAATATAGGTTAAATTCCTATAAATCTTAAATTTAATAAATATTTTTTTGCATCCAGTGGGGTTTGAACCCACGATGTCCTTTTGGGAAGCGGATTATGAGCCCGCTGCTTTCGACCACTCAGCCACAGATGCTATAGATAAAATAATATTATTTTATATTATTTTATCTTACTATTCAAAGCAAGATAAAATAATATAAAATAATGTTATTTTGCTAAAGTTTGCCAACTCATAGTAACATCATCTAAAATAACTGAGCTGTTATAAATCTCTAGAATAATTACTAAAAATACTGCAAATAAAGCCATAAAAATACCCATTAATACTGTCGTACCCCAACCAGGAGCAACTTTACCATATTCTGAATTTAAAGGACGTAATAAAGTTCCTAATGCTGTTGACATACCTAAATTTTCGGTGTCTTTTTGTGCTGCCATAAAACAAAATGATTTAATTATTAGTTTTACTTTCTGTAATTAAAAAAATAACATATAAAATATATATAAATATATATTTTATAAAAAAATAGATAAGTATATTTATCTATTTAATGATACGAGGGGGTTCACGAAAAAAAATTGAAAAGAAAATAATACCTAATGTTCCTACTAATAAAAAAGTATAAACTAAAGCTTCCATAAGAAAAAAAATAAAAAAATATATATATATTTAATTTATATATCTAGTAATAATATACTAAATATATAAATTAAAATTTATTAAACAGATTGACGTCGACTTGATGTATCTCCTAATTTTAAGAAAGCACCAAATTCAATCTGATCATCAATACCTTCATCAATACCTGCAAAAACGTCACGGAAAATTGTACGTGCACCGTGCCAAATATGACCAAAGAAGAATAATAAAGCAAAACTTAAGTGTCCGAATGTGAACCATCCACGTGGACTACTACGGAATACACCATCAGATTGTAAAGTTGAACGATCAAATTCAAAAATTTCACCTAATTGTGCTCGACGAGCGTATTTTTTAACTGTTGCTGGATTAGTGAATGATACACCATCAAGCTCTCCACCGTAGAATGTTACTGAAACACCTACTTGTTCGATACTATATTTAGATTCAGCTCGACGGAATGGAACATCGGCACGAACAACTCCATCTTTATCTAATAAAACAACTGGGAATGTTTCAAAGAATGTTGGCATACGTCGTACAAATAATTCGTTACCATCTTTATCTTTGAAAACAGCGTGGCCTAGCCAGCCTACTGCAATACCATCCCCACTATTCATTGCTCCTGTACGGAATAAACCACCTTTTGCTGGGTTATTACCAATATAATCATAAAAAGCTAATTTTTCAGGAATTTGAGCCCATGCTTGTGATAATGATTTACCCTCAGATAGACTATTTTGTACTCGTTTATCAATTTCTTGTTGGAAGAATCCTAAATCCCACTGGTAACGAGTTGGGCCATATAATTCAATTGGAGTTGTTGCTGAACCATACCACATTGTACCTGCAACAACAAAAGCTGCCCAAAAAACAGCTGCAATTGAACTTGATAATACTGTTTCAATATTACCCATACGTAAACCGTTATATAAACGTTGAGGTGGTCTAACACATAAATGGAATAATCCGGCTAAAATACCTAAAATTCCAGCAGCGATGTGATGAGACGCGACACCTCCTGGGTTATAAGGATCAAAACCATCTGGACCCCATGATGGAGCTACTGGTTGAACACTTCCTGTTAAGCCATAAGGATCAGAAACCCAAATACCAGGACCAAATAATCCTGTAACATGAAATGCGCCAAAACCAAAACATAAAACACCAGATAAAAATAAGTGAATTCCAAAAATTTTTGGAAGATCTAACGCAGGTTTTCCAGAACGTGGATCACGGAATAATTCTAAATCCCACATAACCCAATGCCAGATAGCAGCAAAAAATAATAAACCAGATAAAACAATATGAGAGGCAGCAACACCTTCATAACTCCAAATACCTGGATTACTTGCACTTTCGCCAGTAATTGTCCAGCCACCCCAAGATTGAGTAACACCTAAACGAGTCATAAAAGGTAATACGAACATACCTTGTCGCCACATTGGATTTAAAACTGGATCTGAAGGATCAAAAACAGCTAATTCATAAAAAGCCATTGATCCTGCCCAACCAGAAACAAGGGCTGTATGCATTAAGTGAACAGCGATTAAACGACCTGGATCATTTAAAACAACTGTATGAACACGATACCATGGTAATCCCATAAATTATTATATATATAAATAAATTTTTTACTTTCTTTCTTTCTTTTTAATTAATATTCTATTATTTAGTATAAATTTTATTATACTGTATTATATTATATTATAATATAATTTATATTAAATGTCAAATCTTCAAAATAGAGTTTATATTTAATATAAATTAAATCTATATACTTTAAGTATAAAAGTTTATGAATTAAGTTTAAATAAAAAAAATATATTAAAAATTTATATATATATATATATATGTATTTAATAATATTATATGTAATTTAATATTATATTATGTAAAACTGTTTATTTTTAATTTTGGTTAAAACAAAGATAGATCTAATATAAAAACTTTAATAATTTATTAACGTAAAATAAAATATGCTTATTAAATAACAAATATAACAAAATTTTGAGTACTATTTTTTAAAAAGTTATCTGTTATTTAAACCTAATATTTTAATACGTATTCTTATAAAATTACTCATTTTCTATAAAAGTAAATAATTTTTATCAAAATCCATAATTTTTTACAATCATAAACTATAAAATAGTAAGCTTATTTATTATATAAATAAAGTTTAATTTGTTTTAAAAATTATTTAAATTTAATACTTTTTTAAAAATTTAACTAACTATAATCTTCATATTAATATTCATAATCATAGTCATAAGTTGTAATGGAATCAGGTTCTAAAGGTTTCTTAGTCTTTTTTTTTTTAATAAATCCGAAGATGAAGTTAATACAGATCGATCCGAAACCGAATATTGCCCATAACCATATAGAGCAATCGCCGTTTTCTGAGAAATGTATTTCAGGATTTTTTGTGGGCACGATTGAATACATGTCCCTGGGTAAAGGCATAGTAAATAAGCTAAATGCTTCATCCCGATTTTTGATCATTTAAAGAACTTTTTGTAAAAATATCTTTATAAATTTTAAAAAATATTAAAGTAAAATCTACGGTTTTATAAATTTCTTTTGGAGAATAAGAATAACCTCTACGAAGATCTCTACCGTTGTTCAACTTCGCTATTATTAAGGTCTAAAGAAAGAAAAATTAGCATAACCATTATTATTATTATTACTATCTAAAGAATTACGTCTCATAGTTTTAAACATAGATTTATAACTAATTACTAGAGAAATTGAAAAGATATTTAATTAGTTCGTCAAATTGTCTATTTATGAAATTATCATAGATTTCTTATGTTTTATAATTTAACCTTAGTTTTATTTGAGAATAGTTACGTTTATATAATAGATTTTTTGTTTTGTATCTAAATATAACATATAACGGTTGGCATATATGTATAATTTGAATCATATTTTATATATGATTCACCTACTATTCGTTCTAAAATCAATTATTTTAATTAAAATATTTTTATTATTTTTATTATTTTTTTTATACCAATCATTTAAAACCTTAGTAATATTTGATTTAAAATAGTTTTATTAGTTATTTTGTTTAAAATAACTAATAAAACTATTTTACTATTTATAATATATTTATAATATTTTTAATTTATATTTATTAATAAATAGATTATAAATACAAAATCTTTAAATTAATGTAAATTAATATAAATTAATCTAAAGGTTTCATTGATAATGCCGGTTCATTATCACGATCGATCCCTTTTTCAAAACCAGCAGCAGCTGCACGAGCACGACCAGCATGCCAAAGATGCGCGACAAAGAAGAAGAAACCTAATACGAAATGTGAACAAGCTAACCATGAACGTGGAGAAACGAAGTTAACAGCGTTAATTTCAGTAGCTACACCCCCTACAGAGTTTAATGAACCTAATGGAGCATGAGTCATGTATTCAGCTGCACGACGTTCTTGCCATGGTTGAATATCATTTTTAAGTTTATTTAAATCTAAACCGTTTGGACCACGTAAAGGCTCTAACCACGGACCACGGAAATCCCAGAAACGCATTGTTTCACCACCAAAAATAATTTCTCCTGTTGGTGAACGCATTAAGTATTTACCTAGACCCGTAGGACCTTGGCTTGATGCTACGTTAGCACCTAAACGTTGGTCACGAACTAAGAAAGTAAACGCTTGAGATTGAGATGCTTCAGGACCCGTAGGACCATAAAATTCACTAGGATAAGCTGTATTATTGAACCAAGACATACAACATGCAATGAATCCCATTAAAGAAATAGCAGCTAAACTATATGATAAATAAGCTTCTCCAGACCATACAAAAGCACGACGTGCCCAAGCCCATGGTTTAGTTAAAATATGCCAAATACCGCCGAAGATTTCTAAAGTACCGATCCAAATATGACCACCAATAATATCTTCCATGTTATCAACACTAACAATCCAACCATCACCACCAAAAGGTGATTTTAATAAGTATCCAAAAATAATACCTGGATTAATTGTTGGGTTTGTAATAACACGAACGTCTCCGCCACCAACAGCCCAAGTATCATAAACACCACCAAAATACATTGCTTTCCAAACAAGTAACCAAGCACCAATACCAAGAATGATTAAATGAATACCTAAAATTGTTGACATTTTATTTTTATCTTTCCAAACATAAGCAAAAAATGGAAAAGATTCTTCTAATGTTTCTGGCCCAATTAATGAGTGGTAAATACCACCAAAACCTAAAACAGCTGATGAAATTAAATGAAGAACACCTGAAACAAAGTATGGAAAAGTATCTACTACTTCACCACCAGGACCTACACCATAACCTAATGTAGCTAGATGCGGTAATAAAATAAGACCTTGTTCATACATAGGTTTTTCAGGAATGAAGTGAGCTACTTCAAATAAATTCATAGCACCAGCCCAAAAAACAATTAATCCAGCATGAGCAACGTGTGCACCTAGTAATTTTCCAGATAAATTAATTAAACGAGCATTTCCAGCCCACCAAGCAAAACCAGTTGACTCTTGATCACGACCACCTACACTAAGACTTCCATTAAAGAGCGTTTCCACGTGGTAAAACCTCCTCTGGGAATACTAATGTTTCATGTGGTTGATCTTGAGCAGCCATCCATGCACGAATACCTTCATTTAATAACTGATTTTTTGTATAGAAAGTTTCAAATTCTGGATCTTCAGCAGCACGAATTTCTTGAGAAACGAAATCGTATGCACGTAAGTTTAATGCTAAACCTACTACACCTAATGCACTCATCCATAAACCTGTTACTGGTACAAATAACATAAAGAAGTGAAGCCAACGTTTGTTAGAGAAAGCAACACCAAAAATTTGAGACCAGAAACGGTTTGCTGTACAATAATGTTCGAAAAGAATCGGCAACTCTTTTCCGGGAACTACTTTTATATAAAGTAGGCCACAGCTTATAGTTTCCTATAAGATCAGACTATATCTTTATCTCTTTTAATAGAGATACTTACTGTTTCGGAAACCATTAATATTTAAATTAATAAATAATTTAAAGCCTTGTTTCCTACTCCCCCGTATTTCGGAAAGGATAGTCGTTAGACATTTATGATTTTTGATTTTATCCCCATTGAAAATTTTTAAAACGAGTTTTATCATGACAACGTTCACGAATTAGTCGACGATTTAAACCAGTTTTTTGTGAAGCTTCACTAATTGATTCATAATAAATAGAACCAATTATTACCGGTTTTCGTCTTTCTAAACTTGTTTTATTTGAATTTATTTTACTTAACATTTTTTTTATTTCATTATTTTGAGTTTTTCCTTTAAACGCTGAAATTTTTCCTTTTTTACAAACGGATTGAGCTTTTCTAGCTTCTATGCTATGCTTTTTATTAAAAAAGGGATTTGTTTGATCTTTATGTTTCCAATTAATATAAACATTATATCTTTTATTAGGTTCTAATGTTAATAAAATAATTGTTTCTAATTTTAACCTTTTTTCTTTATCTAACCCATTTCCAAAAAGAAGTTTTTGAAATAAAAAAAATTCTTCTCCATATTCATTAAAATCGGATTGTAATTCTTTATTTTCATGAATATTGCGTTTTAATTTATTTTTATGAGCACATAAACGAGGCCCTATATTATTGGATTCACCGATATAATGTTTTTGTTTTTTAATGCAAGAGATTAAATAAATTCCTGATTTTTCAAAATCAAAAAGGTTTTCTTTATAATTTAAAGTCATAAGTTTTCTTTATAATAAAGTCTATCAATTTAGTACGGAATTGTCATATATAAAAATTTATTATATTATTAATATACTTAGAGTTTTTCCGTTTAAGCAAGATTTTCAATATATATTACTATATAAAGTGGCTACAAATTAACCATTGAGTACGTCTCCTCAGCCTGGGTAGGGTTAAATGCACGGAATGTGTTTGCACCGTCACCATCTTCAAAGATTGTGTTTTCTACAGTAGCACCATGAATTGCACATAATAATGCTGCTCCTAATACACCTGCAACACCCATCATATGGAATGGGTTTAATGTCCAGTTATGGAATCCTTGGAAAAATAAAATGAAACGGAAAATTGCAGCAACACCAAAACTTGGGGCAAAAAACCATCCCGATTGACCTAATGGATAAATAAGGAAAACTGATACGAAAACAGCGATAGGCGCTGAGAAAGCAATTGCGTTATATGGACGAATTTTAACAGCACGAGCAATTTCAAATTGTCGTAACATAAATCCAATTAAAGCAAATGATCCATGTAGTGCAACAAAAGTCCAAAGACCACCTAATTGACACCAACGTGTAAAATCACCTTGTGCTTCAGGACCCCATAATAATAATAATGAGTGACCCATAGAGTTTGGCGGTGTTGATACAGCAGCTGTTAAAAAGTTACAACCTTCTAAGAATGAACTTGCTAAACCATGACTATACCATGATGTAACAAAAGTAATACCTGTTAACCAACCTCCTAATGCAAAATATGCACAAGGTAATAATAATAAACCTGACCAACCAACATAAACGAAACGGTCACGTCGTAACCAGTCATCCATTACGTCGAATAATCCACGTTTTTCTTCTGACTTACCAATTGTGATAGTCATATTGAAAATCTCCTAATTTAAAATAAATTTATCAGGTTTTAATTAAATACTTTAAAAAATAGTTAATAATATTTATAGTATATTTATTATATTAAATAAAAATATATACATATACTATAAATAATTTACTCAAATTAACTTAATTATATTAAGTTCTAGCTAAAGAAGTAATCATTTTTTTTTATAAAAATAAAAAATTTAATGAAATCAATATATATTATAATAAAAATAATATTTAAATCAAAATCTATCATTATTAATTATACAAAATAAATGATAGAAACTATAATCTATAATTTAAATTAAAAACTATTTTTACATTAAAGAGTTAATAGTGTTTAATTGAGGCCTTATTTTTATTCAAAATAGCTTAGATTTAGACAATTTAAAAAAGAGTATCAATCAATAGGGAACTTCACTGCGGTGCCGTCGTTAAAGTAGAAGTTCAGAAGCTAAATCCTCCTGGTTATGGGAGATCTAATTATTTAAAATTGGATTTTTATTATTGGAATAGTAGTTAAATAATATAAATAAAAAGGTAAAAAAAAAATAAATAAGTAAATAAAAATTATTAATTATCATAATAAATGCTATTATGATAAAAACTTTAAGGCTTTTAATAGATTAAAAACCTTAGAAGAAAAGTATCTAGAATTAATAAAAAAGAATCACAAGAGAAATAAAGATAAATTCAATAAGGTAAAAAATTAAGCATAAAAAAAGATGTTTTCTATCGATAATTGTTTTTAACTAGAGGATTTATACAAGTGTTTATTAAAAAATAAGACAAATATAGGTCTAAATTAAATATATAGTGTTGTGATATACGAGGTATAATTCAATTTATTTAAAAAACTTAAGCATGTGTTAACTAGGGGTTATGGATTATTGGGTGAAATAATTAATTATTATAAAGATAATTTTATAAAAAAAAATTTTATAAATATAAAATTTTTACTTTTATTTTTATTGTCCAATATTACTACTATTTTCATTATACGATAATTAATACTATTTAAAAATAAAAAGTTGTAATCATAACACATTTACTAAATATATAATAGTATTAAGTTTATAACTAAAATATACTTTTAAAGTATTACTGCTATAAATAAAAAACAAAAATTAATAACAAATTTAATGTGCAATTTTTATAAAAAACCCCCAATAATTTTTTAATTTATAATTGTTGTATAATAAGCACGTAAGGTCTTTTTGTTAAGTTTTATATAAGATACAAAATAATGATTAATCTATATCATTTAATAATTTAGTTAAGTCCTTAATTAAATTATTATTTTTTCAACCATATACTGTTATTTAAATTCTCAAATTAAGAAGAAATTTAAAATTTATAAATTGTAAGTATTAAAGCAATTAAAAAATTTTTTAATAGCGGTATAAAATTATTCAATTTTATATTGACTAAAAATATATAATAGGTTATAATAGTTTTATTATAAAATAATGCCTACTTAGCTCAGTTGGTTAGAGCGTCCGTCTCATACGCGGAATGTCACTAGTTCAAATCTAGTAGTAGGCAATAAATATTATTTTGACTTAAAAAAAATAGATTGTTATAATAATTAAAGAGGGGTTGTAGTTCAATTGGTTAGAGCACTACCCTGTCACGGTAGAAGTTGCGGGTTCGAGTCCCGTCAGCCCCGATTTTAATAATAAATTAAAAAATTAATAATTTATATAAATTATTTAGTTTTAGTAAGTTTGGTTTGGTTTGGTCCCTTATATTAATTATATAATAAATAATAATAAAAAATAACAATAATTATAATAATATTAAAAATAAAATTATGAGTTGAATTACTTGTTTTTATTTATTATAAATAATAAATAAACTCCTTTTAACTATAATAGTTAAAAATAAAATAAAAATTTTTTATTTTAAAAAATCATATTTATTAAGTAGTTAATTATTTAATTAATATAAAAGAACTATGGCAACAACAAAATTTCCAAAATTTAGCCAGGGGCTAGCAAATGATCCTACAACTCGCCGTATTTGGTTTGGGATTGCTACAGCACATGATTTTGAAAGTCATGATGGTATGACTGAAGAAAATTTATATCAAAAAATTTTTGCTTCACATTTTGGTCAATTAGCAATTATTTTTTTATGGACTTCAGGTAACTTATTTCATGTTGCTTGGCAAGGAAACTTTGAACAATGGGTTCAAAATCCATTAAATATTCGTCCAATTGCTCATGCAATTTGGGATCCACACTTTGGTCAACCCGCAGTTGAGGCATTTACACGAGGAGGAGCTTCGGGTCCTGTTAATATTGCAACATCGGGAGTATATCAATGGTGGTATACAATTGGTATGAGAACAAACCAAGATTTATATATTGGTTCAATTTTTTTATCTTTAGGCGCAACAGCATTTTTATTCGCAGGTTGGCTTCATTTACAACCTAAATTTCAACCCGGCTTAAGCTGGTTTAAAAATGCAGAATCACGTCTAAACCACCATTTATCTGGTTTATTTGGGGTTAGCTCTTTAGCTTGGACAGGTCATTTAGTTCACGTAGCTATTCCTGCAGCACGTGGAGAACGTGTTGGATGGGATAACTTTTTAACAACATTACCGCATCCACAAGGATTAACACCTTTCTTTACAGGTAATTGGGCCGCATATGCAGAAAATCCAGATACTGGTAATCATATTTTTGGTACTGCCTCAGGATCAGGAACAGCTATTTTAACTTTTTTAGGTGGTTTTCATCCACAAACACAAAGTTTATGGTTATCAGATATGGCACACCATCATTTAGCGATTGCTGTTTTATTTATTGTAGCGGGTCATATGTATCGTACTAATTTTGGTATTGGACATAGTATGCGTCAAATTTTAGAAGCACATACTCCACCAGCTGGAGGTCTTGGTGCTGGTCATAAAGGTTTATATGATACAGTAAATAATTCATTACATTTCCAATTAGGTTTAGCTTTAGCATCGGTAGGTACAATTTGTTCATTAGTGGCTTAAAAAAACGTTGGGTCACATCAATCTAAAGGTTGATTTATTAAACTTCGCTATATGCTGGGACTATCTATTAACCCTTTGGTCCAAAAAAAAATTTTTTTTAGGTAAAATCTAAAGGTAGGATAAATCAGCAGGAAACTAAATTTTATTTTTAAATACAATATGAAAAAAAAATTAAAGCGTTCGGCTATAAGCGAACCCTCGAATATAGGATCCTCAGAGACTACACGCGAAGCACCTTTAAATAAAAAATTTAATTTTGACTCTTATTTTAACAATTTTAAACCTAAACATATTAAAGAAAATGACTATTTATTTCTTGAATGGTTTATTGGCTTTAGTGAAGGAGATGGCTCTTTTACTTTATCCAATAAAAGGTGTTATTTTTCAATTAATCAGAAAGATATAAAATTATTATATAAAATTAAAAAGAATTTAGGCTTTGGAAAAGTTTTAAAATATACGCAAAATAATACAAACTACGGACGTTATATTGTTCAAGATCAACAAAATTGTGAAAGATTAGCAAATATTTTTAATGGTAATTTAGTTTTAATAAAAACAAATATTCGTTTTCAAATTTGGATAAAAGAATTGAATATAAAACCTTTAAAAACCAGAGGTCAAATATGTTTAAATAATTCCTGGTTATCAGGATTTATAGATTCTGAAGGATATTTTTATTCAAGAGTTCGTAAATTTAAAAATATGAAACTTGGTTATAAAGTAGAGCAAAAATTTATTATTAATCAAAAAGGAGAATATGAATTATTTTATTGTTTAAAAAACTTATTTTCTAGTAATGCTAATATTCAAAAAATTGTTTCTAAAATAAATAAATCTATATATTATAAGATAGAATTAAGTAGTTTCTTATCAAATACAATATTATTAAATTATTTAAAAAAATTTCCTTGTAAAGGAAATAAACATTTAAATTTTTTAATTTATCGCCGTATTTATGGCTATATAGAACGTAAAGAACATTTAACATTAACTGGTTTGAAAAAAATAAAAATTTTATGTAAAAAACTTAAAAAGTAGAAATTAAAAAAAAATAAAGGTGAAGATATAGTCCACCAAAAATATAAATATATTTATATTTTTTATTTGCAACACATGTACTCATTACCTCCTTATGCATTTTTAGCACAAGATTTTACAACTCAAGCTTCTTTATATACTCACCATCAATATATTGCAGGTTTTATTTTATGTGGTGCATTTGCTCACGGAGCAATATTCTTTATTCGTGATTACGATCCAGAAGCAAACAAAGGAAATGTTTTAGCACGTATGTTAGAACATAAAGAAGCTATTATTTCACACTTAAGTTGGGTAACTTTATTTTTAGGATTCCATACTTTAGGTCTTTATGTTCATAATGATGTAATGCAAGCCTTTGGTACACCCGAAAAACAAATTTTAATTGAACCTGTTTTTGCTCAGTGGATTCAGGCTTCACACGGTAAAACTGCGTATGGTTTTGATTTATTATTATCTCAACCAAATAGTGCAGCTTACTCAGCTGGACAAAGTCTATGGCTACCGGGTTGGTTAGAAGCAATTAATAGTAATACCAATACTTTATTTTTAACAATTGGTCCTGGTGATTTTTTAGTTCATCATGCTATTGCTTTAGGTTTACATACAACAACATTAATTTTAGTTAAAGGGGCTTTAGATGCTCGTGGTTCAAAATTAATGCCTGATAAAAAAGATTTTGGTTATAGTTTCCCTTGTGATGGCCCAGGTCGTGGTGGAACATGTGATATTTCAGCATGGGATGCTTTTTATTTAGCAGTATTTTGGATGTTAAATACAATTGGTTGGGTAACATTCTATTTCCATTGGAAACATTTAGGAATTTGGCAAGGAAATGTAAACCAATTTAATGAATCATCAACTTATTTAATGGGTTGGTTACGTGATTATTTATGGTTAAATTCATCACAATTAATTAATGGTTATAATCCGTTTGGTATGAATAGTTTATCTGTATGGGCTTGGATGTTCTTATTTGGACATTTAATCTATGCTACAGGTTTTATGTTTTTAATTTCATGGCGTGGATATTGGCAAGAATTAATTGAAACATTAGTTTGGGCTCATGAACGTACACCAATTGCAGCTTTAATTCGTTGGAAAGATAAACCTGTTGCTCTTTCAATCGTTCAAGCTCGTTTAGTAGGTTTAGCTCACTTTAGTGCTGGATATGTTTTAACATATGCCGCATTTTTAATTGCATCAACATCTTCAAAATTTGGTTAATTTACTAAAAAAACAATTTTATAAGGTTAAAATAGAATGGAAGTAAACGTTTTAGGTCTTATTGCAGTAGCTTTATTTATTTTAATTCCCACATCTTTTTTATTAATTCTTTACGTAAAAACAGCAAGTGCGGATGAAAATTAAAATTATAATGATTGTCAATTTTTATATTTATTAAATATAAAAATTGACAATCATTATAATTAAATATTATATTTATAATATTAAATTAACTTTTTATAAAAAAAATAAAAAGGCGGCTGTAGCCAAGTGGTAAGGCATCAGATTGTGACTTTGACATTCGCGGGTTCAAGTCCCGTCAGTCGCCCAAATTTTTAACATATAAATAATTTTATATTTGAAAATAATTAATTTATTAATTATAATAATAAATTATTAGGAAAGGTGGCAGAGTGGTTGAATGCTTCGGTTTTGAAAACCGGCGTACTTTCACGAGTACCGAGGGTTCGAATCCCTCCCTTTCCGAAACATAAAAAAGTTTATATAATACTAATAAAATAAATAATTTATTTTATTAGTATTAATCAAAAAAGGTGAATAAAAAAAAATTTATATAGTATTAATATTAAAATTTAGTTTAGCAAAATTTATACCTTAAAGAATTATTTTAATATTATTAATATATTAAAATAATTCTATTAGCTTTTATAATTCACCTATTTTCAAATAGACTTAAAATACTTATCCTATAAAAATAATTCTGTTTAATTTATATTTATTAATTTTATTAGAAACTATCAATAGAGAAGTATTTGCTCTTCGAGGGACTCGAACCCTCACGCTTAAAGCACTGGTTCCTAAAACCAGCGTGTCTACCAATTCCACCAGAAGAGCTAATATATTAAAATTTATTAGGTTTTATTAATAAAACCTAATAAATTTTAATATATTTACTAAAAAAACACAATATATTTAACTTAATTATTAATTAATAATTTAACGATTACTTAATAAATCAGTTAAACCTTCTTTTAAAAGAGCTTCTGCTTCTTCGTTTAATGTATTTGTTTCGCGAATTATTTCGCCATATTTTGATTTATTTGTTGATAAATACTGACGTAATTCAACTAAGAATGAGCGTACTTCATTTACAGGAAGGGTATCTAAATAACCATTTGTACCAGCATAAATAGTAGTTACTTGATCTTCTAATGATAATGGTGATGATTGCGGCTGTTTTAAAATTTCTCGTAAACGTTGACCACGAGCTAATTGCTTCTGTGTTGCTTGATCTAAATCAGAAGCAAATTGAGAAAAAGCTTCTAATTCAGCAAATTGTGCTAATTCTAGTTTTAATTTACCAGCAACTTGTTTCATAGCTTTTGGTTGAGCAGCTGAACCTACACGAGACACAGAAATACCCACATTGATAGCAGGACGTATACCGGAATTAAAAATATCTCCTGAAAGGAAAATTTGACCATCTGTAATTGAAATTACATTTGTTGGAATATAAGCCGATACATCACCTTCTTGAGTTTCAACGATTGGTAAAGCTGTCATACTTCCACTACCTAATTGATCACTTAATTTAGCTGCACGTTCTAATAAACGTGAGTGTAAATAGAAAACATCTCCAGGAAAGGCTTCACGACCTGGTGGACGACGAAGTAATAATGACATTTCACGGTAAGCTTGAGCTTGTTTTGATAAATCATCATAAATAATTAATGTATGACGACCTTTATACATAAAGTATTCTGCAAGCGATGCACCAGTATAAGGAGCTAAATACTGTAATGTAGCAGGTGAATCGGCAGTTGCTGCAACAATAATTGTATAATCCATACAACCTCGTTCTTCTAAGGTATTTACTACTTGAGCAATAGAAGCTGCTTTTTGACCAATTGCAACATAAACACAAACAACATCTTTACCTTTTTGATTAATAATTGTATCAAGAGCAACTGATGTTTTACCAGTTTGTCTATCTCCAATAATTAACTCTCGTTGTCCACGTCCAATAGGGATCATTGCATCAACTGCAACTAAACCTGTTTGTAAAGGTTCATGTACTGAACGACGCGAGATAATACCCGGTGCTGGTGATTCAATTAATCGAGTTTCCGTAGCTTCAATATCACCTTTACCATCAATTGGACGAGCTAAAGAATTTAAAACACGCCCTAAACATTGATCAGAAACAGGTATTTGGGCAATTTTACCTGTAGCAACAACAGATGAACCTTCTTGTACTGTTAAACCTTCACCCATTAGTACAGCACCAACGTTTTTAGATTCTAAATTTAATGCAATACCAACAGTACCATCTTCAAAATCTAATAATTCACCAGCCATTGCTTTTTCTAATCCGTAAATACGGGCAATCCCGTCACCAACTTGAAAAACAGTTCCTACATTAACTACTCGCATGTCTTCATTGTATTGAGCAATTTGACGTCGAATAACACTACTAATTTCGTGTGCTTTAATTGTATATGCCATTTTTATACTCCTATTATTTTACTTTTTAAGTAAAATGACCAAAATTTTTTCTGTTTTATTATAAAAAGGAAAAACACCCTATTTTTAAATTTTTAGTTAAAACTTATACATATTATTTAATTAAAAGAATATTTTTTAATAGAAGTATATTTATTAATTTTAACTTTATTTACCCAAGGATGAAATGTTTTTGATTTCATTTTAAGTTTTAATTGATCTCGAACTTGTTTTAAAGATAACAATACAATTTGTTGTGAAATCTGTTGAATCGCTTTTTGTTGTTGTAAACGGATTGCTGATTGTCTTGTTTCTTTTAAACGGGCCGTTTCTTCTTCTGCTTGTTCAATACATAAATTTTTTTCACGTTCAGCAGCAATTAAACCCTGTTCTCGAATTTCATTAGCTCTTATTTTTGCACTTTCTAATTGTGAAATTGCCTGATCCATTTTTTCTTGGATTTCTTGAGCACGGGCATCAGCTGCACAGATATTCTGTAAAATTTTTTTTTTACGATTTTCTAATAACTCACGTACAGCATCGCCAACAAAAGTAACAACAACTGCAATAACAACTGCTAAATTTATAACATTTGTTTCTAATATATTAGTATTAATACCGAAACCATGACCAAAAAACATACAATTTATTTCTATTAAATTCATAAAAAAATCTCCAAATTATTATATTAACTGATTCTATAAATATTTAATTAAATATTTATAGAATCAGTTAAATTTTTAATATTTTTAAAAACTATTAATATTTTTGGATTAATTTAATTATGAAGCAAATGGATTAGCAAATAATAATGCTAATGCAACAACAAGACCATAAATTGTTAAAGATTCCATAAATGCAAACGATAATAATAATGCACCACGAATTTTTCCTTCTGCTTCAGGTTGACGTGCAATCCCTTCAACAGCATAACCTGCTGCTGTTCCTTGCCCAATTCCAGGACCAACAGCAGCTAAACCAACAGATAAACCAGCAGCAATAACAGAAGCAGCAGCGATAAGTGGATTCATAATTAATAATCTCCTAAAAGTTATATAGTGTATAATAATAATAACAACCATTATTTATAATTTATTTATAAATTATTTTATTTAGTTTAAATTTTTTTAATGATGATCTTCTACAGCTTCACCAATATATGCCCCAGCAAGTGTTGCAAATACTAAGGCTTGAATTCCACTAGTAAATAAACCTAAAAGCATAATAGGTATAGGAACAATCAATGGAACTAAAGCAACTAATACAGCAACAACTAATTCATCAGCAAGAATATTCCCAAAAAGTCGAAAACTTAATGATAAAGGTTTTGTAAAATCTTCTAATACATTAATTGGTAATAAAAAAGCCGCTGGTGAAATATAGCGTTTAAAATAACCTAAACCTTTTTTACTTAAACCTGCATAAAAATAGGCAATTGATGTTAATAATGCTAAAGCAACGGTTGTATTAATATCATTAGTTGGGGCTGCTAATTCTCCATTAGGTATTTCAATAACGTGCCACGGTATTAAAGCACCAGACCAGTTTGATACAAAAATAAACAAGAAAATTGTTCCTAAAAATGGAACCCATTTTTCATAGTCCTCTTCTCCAATTTGTGTTTTTGCTAAATCACGAATAAATTCAGTAAAAAATTCTGTTAAATTTTGTAAACCTTCTTCTGGTATTGGTTTTAGTTGATTATTTGCTAAAAAAGAAATCGTAGCAATTATTGCAAAAACAAACCAAGAAACCATTAGAACTTGTCCATGAATAGAATAACTACCAATTTCCCAATAATAATGTTGACCTACAGATACTTCTGCAGAATCAAATAAAAGATTTACTTCACTTAACATATTAATTTGGCTTTTATAAAAATTACCTTTTTAACAACCATTTTAGTTTTATTTCATATTTTTTTTTGTATTAAAAATTTCTTGTCCTTGTTTAATAGCAAATTCAAATTCCTGTAATAATAGTTTTATTGATGGCATAGAATCATCATTTGCAGGAACTATTAAATCTGAAATTGAAGGATCACAATCAGTATCGAGTATACTTATACTACGAATACCTAATTTATTACATTCTTTTAAAGCATTAATTTCTTCATGTTGTCCAATTATTATAACAATATCAGGTAAAACTTCCATATTTTTCATTCCACCTAAATATTTATTTAATTTTTCTTTTTTTTTTACTAAATTAGCAGCTTCTTTTTTTGGTAATTTATTAAATAAACCTTTTTTTTCTTGTAGTTCTAGATTTTTTAATTTTTTAGTTGATAAATAAACAGTTTTCCAATTTGTTAACATACCCCCTAACCATTTTTCATTAACATAAAATGAATTACAATTCAAAGCTGTTTCTGCAATTAAATTTGATGCCTGTTTTTTTGTTCCTACAAATAAAATTTTTTTACCATTAGATGTTGATTTTGTTAAAAATTTACAAACATAATTTAAATGAACATAAGTTTTAATTAAATCAATTAAATGAATACTATCTTTTTCAGTATAAATAAAAGGTTTCATTTTAGGGTTCCATTTTCTTGCAGGATGCCCTAAATGCATTCCAGCTTGGACCATTTGTTCTAATGTAATTGTCATTATTAATATATAGATATCTTGTTTTTATAAAAAAACATGTTATTATTTTATCATTCAGTTGACTAGTTTATATTTTTAGTTTTAATTTGACAATGGTTTTAATTTTTTGTTAAAATCTAATAGCAAATAAATATATTTAATTAAAATTATTATAGTCAATTTTATTATAACACAAAAGTTATAATAAATTCAATATAAAAATTTTTACTAAGTTAATTTATAAAAAATTATGGGCTTATAGTCTAATGGATAAGACAAGTACCTTCTAAGTATTGAATACAGGTTCGAATCCTGTTAGGCCTATATAATAATATTAATATATATATAATAATATATATCTTAATATTATTTATTAAAAAAAAGGAGAGATGGCTGAGTGGTTTAAAGCGACTGATTGCTAATCCGTTGTATAATATTATTTTATACCGAGGGTTCGAATCCCTCTCTCTCCGAAATTATTTATATTATATATTTATATATTAAAAAATATATTAAAATTGAAAAATTAATTATTTTTTATTATAATAATAAAAAATAATTAATTTATTTATTCCTCAGTAGCTCAGTGGTAGAGCAATCGGCTGTTAACCGATTGGTCATAGGTTCAAGTCCTATCTGGGGAGATTTTAAAAATTTAAACTATCACCACGACGATATTGAAGATAAGCTGCTACTAAAAGACCACTAATCGTTACCGGTACTAATCCTAAAACAATTCCTGATAATAAAGGTTCTACCATAATAAAAAAATAAATAAAAATAAAAAATTAATTTTCACTAATTTAACTAATTTAACTAATTTAATTAATATAAATATAATTTATATAAATTATATTTATATTAATTGAATTTTTACAACAGCTAAATAAAAAATTGAAGCCATAATAAGGCCACCGATTAATAAACCAATATAACTAATTAATGTTAACATAAAAATATTTTAATTTAAATTAATAATATTATATTTTTATATTTTAATAATAACTATTATTAAAATATAAAAATATTAAAAATTCATTTCAGCTAATTGAACTTTTTCAACTTGTTTTTTCTTAAGTACTAAGAAAATTTGAGTAATAAAAATAGTAATTAAAAAAATGATTAAACCTTGAACACGGGCTGGGTTTTGTAAAACGATTTCTGTTTCAGCTTGTCCAAAACCACCAACATTAGGATTATTTGTTAAAGGTTGATCAATTTTAACAGCTTCTCCCTCACTAACAATAATTGTTGGTCCGGCTGGAATTTTTTCTGTAATTGTTTCACCGTTTGAAGTTTCGATTACAATACTTGTAGATTTTTTACTTGTTTTAATTTCTGTGATTTTTCCAGAAACTGAAGAATTAAAAATATTATTATTACTCTTTGATCCATCAGGATATAATTGTCCACGACCTCTATTACCGCCTAAGTAAATAGGATACTTTAAATAATTAACATTTTTATCTTTTGCCGGATCTGGAGAAAGAATAGGAACAACCATTTGGCTATAATCTTTTCCTGGTACAGGGCCAGCAACTAAAAGATTTGATTGGGTATCACTATAAGGTTGATAATACAATTGGCCAACCTTTGTTTTCATTTCCTCTGGAATTCTATCTGTAGGTGCTAAAGAAAAACCTTCAGGTAATATTAAAACCATACCTACATTTAAATCGCCTTTTTTACCATTTGATTGTACTTGTTGAATTGATTTATCATACGGAATTTTAATAGAAGCTTCGAAAACACTATCAGGTAATACTGCTTGAGGTACTTCAATTTCAACTGGTTTTTGAGCTAAATGACAGTTAGCACATACAATACGTCCATTTGGCTCACGTGGATTTTGATAATTCTGTTGAGCAAATATAGGATAAGCTTTTGCTATTTGATCATATGTAAAAAAATTTAATGCAAATAAAAATAAAAAAACTAAATTTTTTGTTTTTATCATAAAAATAATAAAATAAAAAATGAATTAGTAGTTGTAAACTACTTTTATTTCCTTTTAGTTTAACTTATTTTATTAAAAATAATTTAAAAATATATATATATATGTTATTTATATAAAATAACAAATTAATTAAAGGCCTTTATATAAAAAAGTTTTTATTTTAAAAATATCTTCTCATTAATTATTATAATTTATTAACTAATAAAAAACAAAATTTATATCTAATTATTTTTAAAGTAAAAATATTTTAATGACAGTTTATTTAATTCAAAATCGTAAAAACGTTCATTACATAATATATAATAAATCAAGTAATCAACAAACTCACTATTTAATTCTAATAAATTAAAACAATTAAAAATTAAATTAGAAATTAAATTAGAAATTAAAATATAATATTCAATTATTAAAATATTATTCCAACTTATTTCAGGTTTAAAAAATATATTTATAAAGTTATAATTATTAATTTTATTTGAACTTAAAAACATATTTTGATTATTAATAAAATTATTATTAATTAAAAAACTATTTGAATTATTATTATAATTATTCGAAAAATAATAATATTTTGATGATTGTTTAAGTAATAAAGTTAAAGAATTGACTTTTTTAGATTTTTTAAATGACCAATTCATAATATTAGTATTTTTTAATTTTAAATTGGGTTCCCACCAATAAGGAATTACAGACCATAAATTAAAATTTTGTGAATTAGAATTTAACGATATTTTTCTATTTAATAAAAATGATTTATCAAATTTATTAATTAATAAATTTGATAAATCATTTTTATTATAATTATTTTTAATTATTTGTTTATTATTTTTTTTAAATGAATTTTTTGAATTTTGAATTAATACTTGTTTTAATAATTGTGGTTTTAATGTTTTATAAAAATTATTTTTATTAATCATAATATTTAATAACCAACTAAGTTCTTTTAAATCATCAATTGCAAAATTTGAGAAATTTTTTGAGTTAGTATCTAATAACATTTTACTTTCGGATATTTTTCCATTGATAATAAAAAATAAATAATTTTCAAAATCTTCTTTATTAATTAATTTTTTTATAGAATTTTCTATAAATAATTTTTTTTTAATTTTAGAATTTAATTTATTTTTAACTGACCATAGATTTATAGTATTAAAATTATGAATAGGTTTTTTTAATATAGTTAAGACTAAAGCTTTTCCTCCAATATAATAAGATATTCTATTAATAAAAAAGGAATCACTAAATATAAGTTGTTGAATATCCTTTTGTTTTTTTATAGAAACGTTATTATATAAATTAAAATAATTTTTTGTGTTTAAATATTTTTTTGTAGTATTAAAATTATTTTTAATAAGTTTATTATTTAAATTTTTAGTTAATGAAAAAATTTTATTATTTTCACAATAAAATTTTTTATTACTTATTAAAATTATATTACTTGTTAATTTAAAATTATAATTAATTAATTTATATTTTAATATATTATTATATTTAAAAGTTATAAATTCTTTATCAAATACTAAATTATTATTTATATCAAATTTATAAATTATATTATTAAAATAATATAATTTATAATGTAATAAATTTTTTGAATAATTATAAAATAAATTAAATGATAAAATTAAAGGATTATTAATAATATATGTTGAAAATAATAATAATCGAGAACTAAATATATTAACTTTAAATAATCTATTAATATATTTATTAAATTTATTTATAAAATAGCTTTTTTGTTTTTTATTAATGATTAATTTATTAATATTACTTTTTTTATTCAATAAATATAAAGATCTAATAAATTTTCTATTTTTTTTATAAAAAATAGTTCTTGAAATTTGTTTTAATACACTTATTTTAGTTTTTTTTAAAGAAAACCATTTTTTTTTTACATTAGTATTTTCTCTAAAATTTAATTTTTTATAATTTAAAATAAATTTTGAAAAATCAAACAAGCTTACCAATTTTATTTGATTAAAATAATTATAATTAATCATTAAAGAATTTATTAAAGTTCCTAATTCATAAGATTTATATTTAAAAGAATTATTTCTAAACTTAATAATTTGAATTCCATACTCAATTTCTTCAAAATCGGGTATTAATTCATTTTTAAGATTTAAATTACTTACCAATTTTAAATTTTGTTGTTTTTTTAAATTAATATAATTATAAATTGTTTTTAATAATGATATATTTAATGAAGAAGATAAATCAGCTGCACTTAAACCAGTTGTTTGATTTGCAAAAAACTCCCAATTAATATTATTATTTTTTGAATAAAACTTTAATAACTCAAAACGCTTTTGTTTACCTGGAAGATCAATATAAACAATTTTACTTAATCTACCAGGTCTAGTTAATGCTGGATCTAGAGTCTTTGGACGATTAGTAGCTCCGATAATAACAAGATCGTAGCGATCTTTTAAACCATCTAATTCACATAAAAGTTGCGTAAGCATTGATAATGATTTACTATTTAATTGGCTATTAGTAGAGTTTGTTTTTAAATCTAAATCATTCTTATTTTTAATATAATTAAATTTATTAAAACTTAAATTATTATTAATTTTATAATCTAATTTAGTAAAATTTATTGAATTTATATTAATTTTATTATTAGATAAAAAATAATGAGAGTTTGTTGTAGAAGAATTGATTAATATTTTTTTCCGATAATCAGTTAAAACATCCTTTCTATTTTGACCAACACTATCTATTTCATCTAAAAATAAAATACAGGGTGATATTTTTTTTGCTCTTTTAAATAGATTTTTTAATTCTAATGCACCTTTTGCATTTTCTGATATTGTGTCATTTGATGAACTAAATTTTGATAATTTTTCACCAGATTCTAAAACAATAGGTACCTCAGCTTCACCTGATAATGCTTTAACTAAAACAGTTTTACCTGTACCAGGAGGGCCTACTAATAAAAACCCCTTAATATAAATTTGGTTTTGTAAATTTTTAATTGAAAAGTTTTTTTTATAATCTTTTTTATAGTTTGGAGATAATAAATAAAATGGGTTATTAATTAAATTTAAAATTAAATTTTTTTTTTTATTATTAAATATAATAAACGAATTTGTATATTTTTTATTTTTACTGTATAAAACAAAATTTTTTTGATTAAATAAACTTTTATTAAAATTAAAGTCAGGTTTTTTTATATTAAAATTAGACTGAATACCAAATTTAGAATTTCTTAGTAATAAAATTGTTTGATTAAATTCTTGTAAAAAAAATTTACCACCAATTAAGTCATTAAATTTTATTTTTTTTGATTTTATTGTCTTACCAACTTCTATTTTAAAGTTAATTAATGCGTCAAATTCAAAATTATTAAAAAATGTTTTAAAAGCAGTTAAAAAAGACTCACCATAATTTTCTTTTAAATTATTAATAAAGGTTAAAAATATTAATAAAAAACCAATTTGTGTTACGAGAGACCATTGTTTTAAACTTACAAGTTCATATAAATCAGTATTAAATAAATTATTAAAGTTTTTAATAAAATTGGAATAATAACTATTTAAATTATTATAATTTTTATTATATTTAAAATAACTTTTATAACTTATTGGAACTAAAGGTATTTCATTAAAGTCACAAATTTCCAGTAAATAATTTTTGTTATTTTCACTATAATCTGTTTTTATTTGTAAGTTTTTTTTTAAACTATTACTATAGTAATTATTTTTATTAACTAATAATGAATGAAAATAATTATTATTATTTAATAATAAATCTTCTTTTATCGGGTATTGCCAAGAAAATGGAGATTTTGAATCTAGTCTTTGTTTACTATAAATTAAAGAAAGATTAGGCTGATAATTAGATTTATCAATTTCTATAATTTCTAAATTATTATTGGTATTATAACTAAAACCTAATCCAAAGTCCATTTTTTTATTACCAAAAAAATTTAAATTTTTTGTTAAATTTTTTTTATTTTTTAAATATAAATTATTTCTTTTATTTAAATTTAATTCTTCTATATTAAAGTTTATTGTATTTTTTTTATTATATAAAAAAAATAAATTATTAGAGAATTTTTTAAATTTATTATAAATTAAATTTTTGGGTCCTTTTATTTGTATAAATGAATTATTAATTAAATCCAATTTATTAATAAAAACAATATTTTTTTTATTAGTATCTGGATATAAATAACCCGATAATTTTCTTTTTAGTAAAGTAGAATTAGACTCAATAATTCTATTTTTTAATAAAATAGAATTATTGTAATTAACATAATTACCTTTCATTAACTTTTCTTCATTAATATTCATTAATAAATTACTATTTTTACCATTAAAAATAAAAGAAAGTATATTATAATTATAAAAAGATGTATTTATTTTTGGTTTATTTTTTTGTGTTATTAATTCTAAATAATAAAATAATTCTCTTTCAAAATAATATAAAAATGAATATTTTTTATGTCTAGGCATTTTTGTTAAAGAAGAATTAAAACATAAAAAATTCGACTGTTTAGATTTTATTTTTAAATTTGAATATTTTATATTTTTATCATTTAATTTATTAATAAAGTTATTATTTTTTTTTATTATTATATTTTTATTTTCTCTCGATTGAATCGAAATAGGGGTTTTTATTTTATTTTTTAATATCTTATTATTTTCTATTCTATGATTTCTAAAAAAAAATATTGGTTGATTATTTAAAAATCCGGGTAATTTTTCTTCTAAATAATTATTTAAATTTGGATTCTTCGTTATAAATTTATTATAATAAATAAAATTTTCGTTTTTAGTACTACCAAAATTTTTTAAATCTTTACGGAGTAAGTTTTTCCAATTTGGCTCTTTTTTATTTTTTAATATATTAATAAATTTATTATGACTTGAGATATTTTTTTTTATTATTTTATTTAATTTTAAATTTTTAGTTATTATAAAATCATAAAAAGTATTTACTGTCTTATCGTTGTCAAAATTATTTATTTGGTATTTTAAAAAATCGTTAAATAAAAATAATTTATTATAAATTTTGTAATGAAATAACCTAAAATTATATATATCATAAGTTATTTTTTTATTACCTATTTCAAAATTTAGTATATTATTTTTTTTTTCAATTATAGTTTTAAAATGTTTTGAAAAAACTGGAGTATTTTTTTTAATTAAATTAAGTTTTTTATAATAAAATAAATTATTAAATAAAGGTTTTGTTAAATATATATTTTTATTTTGATGTTTTTCAATTAGATTATTTTTTTTTAAATTAATATTATTATCATAATTATTATAAGAATAAAATATATTATTTAATTTTGATGGTATATTATCTAACTCGTAAAATGAATAATTCCAATATTTTAAATTTATAAAATTATTATTTTTAAAATTATTATTTGTAATAATAAAATTATTTGAATTTTTTTTATTATCTAATAATAAAAAATTATTTTGATTAAAGAGATCTGGTTTAAAAAAGGTACTGAATTTACGACCACTAATAAAATATTTATTTAAATATTTACTTTTTTCTATATTACTATTATTAATATCTAATTTTATTTTATTTTTTAAATTATTATTAGTATATGTACTAATATAAAATTTCTTATTATATAAGTTTGAATTAAAAGAAATAAAAACTGAACTATCAAAATAACTTAATTGTTTTAAATTATTCCAATTAATTTTTTTAAAATACTCTGTATAATTAAATGTTTCCCAAGTTAAATTTGATAAATTGAATTTATTAAAATTATTTAAACCCGGTAACGTTTTATAAAAAAAAGATTCAAAGTTATTAATGTTATTAGAAAAATATTTTTGTTTATCTAGCGTATAACCCAATAATGGTAATAATATAATAAAAAATAGGTTTGAAGGGAAATTAGTAAAATCATTTTTAAAACGTTTTTTTGAAAAAATTAATAAATTATAAATAATTGATAATTGTTTTAATAATTGTAATACTTTAAATTTTTTATCTTTGTAAACTTTTTTATTTTTATTATAACTTAATAAATTTTTTTTGTTTTTTTGTTTCATTGTTAATTATAAATAAATAAAGTAATATTAAACTTTATTTATTAAAGAATTTTTATTAGCTAATTATTTAATAAATAAAGTTTAATTTTTAGTATATTTAATTTAAATAATATTATTTTTTAAATAATATTATTTAAATTAAAGTTAAATAACGAAAGAATTTAAAACTCCTAAAGCAAAAACTAATAAAACCCAAATTCCAACACCAGAAAAAACAACACGTTTATTTTCAGTCCAACCGTTTGGTGATGCAAAAATAACAGGTACACCCACTACAAGAATAAAAGATAATGAAACAAAAGCAAAAAGTGTTAATTGGAAAATAAAAGTCATAAAAGAGATATAATTTTTTCAATAACTTTTTTTTTTTTCAAAAAAAGTTATTAAATATTTTAATTTTTGAATTCAAATTTTATAAATAATTATATTCATTATACATTAATTTTTCAAATATTGTTAATATAATATTATTGGTTATAAATTGGGTTACCTGGGATTTGAACCCAGAACAAATCGGTTAAAAGCCGAACACTCTACCATTGAGCTAGCAACCCTTTAAAAAAATATTAAATTTAATATTTTTTATTATATTATATTTTTAATTTTAATTCAAATTATATTGACAAACTACTATTATATATATAATATTAATATATATTAAAAGGGTCGATGCCCGAGTGGTTAATGGGGGCGGATTGTAACTCCGCTGGTTATACCTACGCTGGTTCGAATCCAGCTCGGCTCATTATTTTATTAATATATAATATTTTTTTAATAATTATTAATATATAATATATATTAATAATTATTAAAAAAATATTAATTTGGTGGTATAGCCAAGCGGTAAGGCAAGGGATTGCAAATCCTTTATTCCCCAGTTCGAATCTGGGTACCACCTACTCTAACATATTAATTTTTATTAACAATTGACAAAAATTATATATTATTTTATAATATTAAATATATTAAAAAATAAATATTGTAAGGCCCCCATCGTCTAGAGGCCTAGGACATCTCCCTTTCACGGAGGAAACGGGGATTCGAATTCCCCTGGGGGTATAAAAAGTATATATATAGGTTATTTACACTATAATTAAACTCTATACAGATGATTTACACTATAATTAAAGTATAATTATAGTGTAAATATACATTTTAGCGGGAGTAGGATTCGAACCTACGACCTCAAGGTTATGAGCCTTGCGAGCTACCAGACTACTCTATCCCGCGAATATAAATAAAATAAGTTAATAATTCAATACTAATAAATAAATTATATTAATTAATATATTAGTTGTCAATATCTGGGGTAGAAGGATTCGAACCTACGAATGTCGGGACCAAAACCCGATGTCTTACCACTTGACGATACCCCATTATTTTTTCTTATAATAATATTATATAATATTATTATAAGAAAAAACAAATTATTATTATTTAATAATTAAAATTAAATAATAATTTTAGGAATAAATAAATTAATATTATAATGTATCAATAGCATCAAATTCAAATTTAATTTCTTTCCATACTTCACAAGCTGCAGCTAATTCAGGACTCCATTTACAAGCAGCACGAATTACATCACCACCTTCAGATGCTAAATCACGTCCTTCATTTCGAGCTTGTGTACAAGCTTCTAAAGCAACACGGTTTGCAGCGGCTCCTGGAGCATTACCCCAAGGGTGTCCTAATGTACCACCACCGAATTGTAAACATGCATCATCACCAAAAATTTCAACTAATGCAGGCATATGCCAAACGTGAATACCACCTGAAGCTACAGGCATTGTACCTGGTAAACTAACCCAATCTTGTGTAAAGTAGATACCACGACTACGATCTTTTTCAATGTAGTCATCACGCATTAAATCAACGAAACCTAAAGTAATTTCACGTTCACCTTCTAATTTACCTACTACTGTTCCTGAATGTAAGTGATCACCACCTGACATACGTAAAATTTTCGCTAATACTCGGAAGTGAATACCGTGATTACGTTGACGATCAATAACAGCGTGCATAGCACGGTGAATATGTAATAATAATCCACTAGCACGACAGAAATGAGCTAATGAAGTGTTAGCTGTAAAACCACCAGTAATATAGTCATGCATAATAATTGGAACACCTAAATCTTTAGCAAATTGACCACGTTCCATCATTTCTTCGCATGTACCTGCTGTTGCATTTAAGTAATGACCTTTAACCTCACCAGTTTCAGCTTGAGATTTATAAATCGCTTCAGCAGTAAATAAGAAACGGTCACGCCAACGCATAAAAGGTTGTGAGTTTACGTTTTCATCGTCTTTTGTAAAATCAAGACCACCTCGTAAACATTCATAAACAGCACGTCCGTAGTTTTTAGCTGAAAGACCTAATTTTGGTTTAATTGTACAACCTAATAAACCACGACCATATTTGTTTAATTTATCACGTTCAACCTGAATACCATGAGGTGGACCTTGGAATGTTTTAACATAAGCTGGTGGAATACGTAAATCTTCTAAACGTAAAGCACGTAAAGCTTTAAAACCAAAAACGTTACCTACAATTGAAGTAAATAAGTTTGTAACTGATCCTTCTTCAAATAAGTCTAAAGGGTAAGCAATATAAGCAATATATTGATCATCTTCTCCTAATGGTTCAATATCGTAACAACGACCTTTATAACGATCTAAAGATGTTAAACCATCAGTCCATACAGTTGTCCAAGTACCTGTTGATGATTCAGCAGCAACAGCCGCCCCAGCTTCTTCTGCTGGTACTCCTGGTTGAGGAGTCATACGAAATGCTGCTAAAATATCAGTATCTTTTACTTGATAATCAGGCGTGTAATAAGTTAAACGGTAATCTTTTACACCAGCTTTAAAGCCAGTACCTGCTTTTGTTTCAGTTTGTGGAGCCATTTTTAATAATTAAAATTTAATAAATTGACCATTCGATCTGCCCAAATAAAATTATATAATATATAAATATATTATATAATTTTATATCTAATTTATAAAATTATCAAATATAAAGTTTAATAAAAAAATTATTTCATATTTGCTAAATTAATAGCTTTTAAAACTTGTTTTACTGCTTTATTTTTCCAGTTTGTTTTACGTTTATTTTTTTTTGATTTTGAAGTTCTTTTTTTTGGTACTGCCATATTATTTAAATTAATATATACTAAAATTATTTACTAATAAATTTTTATTAGCTAATAATTTTAGTATATATTAATAATCTTTATATGTCAATTTTAAATATAATAATTTTTACTAATTTTATTTACTATTTAATAATGATTTACTATTTAATAATATATAAGTATACCTACTTTGACAAAGGTTTTTTATAACGACATACTACTAATAGGTTTTTTTTTTTACTTTTTTTTTTTTTGTTTGAAGATAAAACAAAATATATTATAGATAATTTATTATCTATAACTTTAAGGTTAATAAATATTCTATAATTCACTTTAACATTATTAATATAAATATTAAATATTATTTAATTTTACTTTAATAATATTTATAGTTATAAACGAAGAATAAAATCAAATTTTTTATATTTATTAATATTAATAAATATAATATATTAATTTATTATTATATAAAACTAACAAATATGTCTGAAAAAATTGAATTAGAAAGTCGTCCTGTTTTTCCTTTTACATCCATAGTTGGACAAGAAGAAATGAAATTAGCATTAATATTAAATGTAATCGATCCAAAAATTGGAGGTGTTATGGTAATGGGAGATAGAGGTACAGGTAAATCAACAACTGTACGTGCTTTAAGTGATCTATTACCAGATATGAAAGTTGTTGCAAATGATCCTTTTAATTCAGACCCAAATGATCCTGAATTAATGAGTGACGAAGTTGCTGATAAAATAAAAAATAATAAAACGCTAGAAATAGAAACTAAAAAAATCCCGATGATTGATTTACCATTAGGGGCTACAGAAGATAGAGTTTGTGGTACAATTGATATGGAAAAAGCTTTAACAGAAGGTATAAAAGCTTTTGAACCTGGATTATTAGCATCAGCAAATAGAGGTATTTTATATGTTGATGAAGTTAATTTATTAGATGATCACTTAGTTGATGTTCTACTAGATTCAGCGGCGTCTGGATGGAATACAGTTGAACGTGAGGGTATATCTATTAGTCATCCAGCTCGTTTTATTCTTGTTGGTTCAGGTAATCCTGAAGAAGGTGAACTTAGACCTCAATTATTAGATCGATTTGGTATGCATGCTGAAATTAGAACCGTTAAAGAGCCAGACTTACGTGTACAAATTGTTGAACAACGTGCAGCTTTTGATTCAGATCCTATTGAATTTAGAAATAATTATAGTGAATCACAAAAAACATTAAGTGAAAAAATTGTTAAAGCTCGTGAATTATTAAAAGAAGTAGATTTAAATTATGAATTTCGTATAAAAATTTCACAAATATGTTCTGAGTTAAATGTTGATGGTTTAAGAGGGGATATTGTAACAAATAGAGCTGCAAAAGCACTAACTGCTTTTGAAGGTCGTAATGAAGTAACTGCTCAAGATATTTTTAGAGTTATTCCATTATGTTTGAGACATCGTTTGCGTAAAGATCCATTAGAAACAATTGATTCTGGTGATAAAGTTCGTGATATTTTTAAAAAAATTTTTAGTTAAAACCATTAACTAAAAATTTTTTGAATTCAAGATAACATTATTATTATTATTATGAAGGAATTTTTAATGAAAAATTTTTTAACATATCTTTCAACTGCACCCGTTATTGCTTTCGCTTGGATTAGTTTTACCGCTGGTTTATTAATCGAAGTTAATCGTTTTTTCCCTGATCCGTTAGTTTTTTCATTTTAATTAAATTTATTCTTTTTCTAATACTAGATTATTAGAAAAAGAATAAATTTAATTAAAAAATCTTTTATATTTACACGTCTTGTAGGACTCGAACCCACGACCCTTGGTTTTGGAAACCAATGTTCTACCAACTGAACTAAAGACGTTATAATTATTATAATAAATATATTTAATTTTATTAAAAAAATAAAAAAAAGCTAGTATATTAAAAAAAATTTACTCCCTCTTTTTATTAATTGTATAAAAAAAATATAATTAATAAAAAAACTAGTAACTTTATAATTTTTTTAATGATTTTTTTTTTATAATTTATTATTTTAATAAATAAAGGAGGTTACATTTTTATTAATTTTAAAAAATTAATAAAAACATTTTAAAAGGAGAAAACATGACTCGAGTTAAACGTGGATTTGTTGCTCGTAAAAGACGTAAAAAAGTATTAAAAATAACAAAAGGATTTCGTGGAAGTAGTTCTATACTTTTTCGTTCCGCAAATCAAAGAAAAATGAAAGCTTTAATGTTTTCATATCGTGATAGACGCAAAAGAAAAAGTAATTTAAGAAATTTATGGATTTCTCGTATTAATATAACAAGTCGTTTATATGGTTTAAACTATAATCAATTTATTTATAAATTAAAACAATTAAATATTCATATAAATCGTAAATGGTTAGCTCAATTAGCTGTACGAGACCAAAAAATATTTTATGAATTAATTAAACAAGTTAAAATATAAAAAATTTTATGAAAAAAAAATATAATTTAAAAAAAAAAATAAAAAAAACAATAAATATTCCAATTACAATTTATAAAAAAAATAGTAATAAATCATTTGTTCAAGGAACAATTGATTATAAAAATTTACAATTACTAAGACAGTTTATTAGTTTTGAAGGTAAAATTTTACCAAGATATTTAACTGGATTAACTGCAAAAGAACAAAGAAAAATTGCAAATGCAATTAAAACTGCTCGTGTTGCTGGTTTATTACCGTTTATAAATCAATAAATAAAAGGAGATTATATGAGTAAATATCGAGGACCTCGTTTAAGATTAGTTCGTAAGTTAGGTAATTTACCCGGATTAACAACTAAAGATTCAAATAAAGTCAATACGCCGGGCCAACATGGTCAACCAAAGATGAAATTTTTAAAAAAATTATCACCTTATGGGTTGCGTTTATTAGAAAAGCAAAAATTACGTTTTAATTATAATATTAATGAAAGACAATTAGTTGGATATGTAAAACAAGCAAAAAAATCAAATGGTTCAACAGGTGAAATTTTATTAACTTTATTAGAAATGAGATTAGATAATATTGTTTATCGTTTAGGTATGGCACCGTCTATTTTAGCAGCCAGACAATTAGTTTCACACGGTCATATTTTAGTAAATAAAAAAAAAGTTGATATTGCTAGTTATTCATGTAAAATTAAAGATATTATTTCAGTAAAAAATAAGCAATCTTCACAAGAATTAGTGAAACAATTGAGTGAAAAATGTGATAATGAATTACCAGACCATTTAAGTTTTAATAAAGAAAATTTAATAGGTGTTGTAAATAGTGTTATTAATCGAGATTGGGTTGGTTTAAAAATTAATGAGTTATTAGTTGTTGAATATTATTCACGCAACTAAATTTTAAAGGAGTTATTATTAATGATCAAAAATTTTAATAAAATTATTGCAACTGGACGTAGAAAATCGTCTATTGCAACAGTAGAATTAGTTCCAGGTAATGGTCGATTTATAATTAATAATCAATCTGGTATTAATTATATGCAAGATAATGCTTATTTAATTATGCAAATGCAATCACCTTTAGATTTTCTTGAATTAAAAAATAAATTTGATATTCAAATTACTGTTAAAGGTGGAGGATTAGTAGGCCAAGCAAATGCTATAAAATTAGGTATTTCAAGAGCTTTATGTTTATTTCAAAATAATTATAGACCTTCTTTAAAATTAAAGGGTTTTTTAACTCGAGATGCGCGAGTTAAAGAAAGAAAAAAATATGGATTAAAAAAAGCTAGAAAAGCACCGCAATTTTCAAAACGTTAAATTTATTTATAAAAATTTAAAAATAAACTTAATCTCTTACAATTTTTATTATTATCTTAATATTATAGATAATTAAAAATAATATGTAAGTCGAATTTATTATATTATAAAAGGATAAAAAAATGTCTAAAAATGTAGAACAAATTATTGAACAATTAAAAACATTAACTTTATTAGAATCAACAGAATTAGTTTCTCAAATTGAGGAAGTTTTTGGTGTTGACGCTTCAGCACCTGCAGGAGGTATGATGGTTGCTAGTGTTGAAACAGCAGGTGAAGAAGCTGTAGAAGAAAAAACTACTTTTGATGTTCTTGTAGAAGATGTAGCTCAAGATAAACGTGTTGCTGTATTAAAAGTAATTCGTAAATTAACGTCATTAGGTTTAGCAGATGCAAAAGCATTTACAACATCTCTACCAAAAGCTTTAAAAGAGGGTGTTTCTAAAGAAGAAGCTGATGAGGCAAAAGAAGCATTAGAAGCAGCAGGTGCAAAAGTAACAATTAATTAAATATAATTAATTAAATATATATAAATTTTTTAATAATTAATTTATATATATTTAATTAATTATATAAATAATTTTAGGCCCAATCGGACTCGAACCGATGACTTATTGCTTGTAAGGCAACCACTCTACCAACTGAGTTATGGGCCTATATATTATTAATTGAATTATAATATAAATAAAAAAAAAAATCAATATTAAAATAAAAATAATTTAATTAGTGAAAGATTTAAAATCAAATAAATAATATATAAATAAATTATTATATTATATGATATTAAAAACAAATAAAAATAAGAGTTTATTAAAATACAATTTATTTTTTAAAAATAATATTAATAAAAATACTATATTTTTTAAAATAAATAATAAATATAAAATTAATTGCTATTATTCAAATATTTATAATCCTTTAATAAATTTTAAAATTCCTAATTTTCTTAATTTACAAAGAAAAAGTTTTCAAAAATTTTTAAAAATAGATTTAATTAAAGAATTTAAAAAATTAAAAAAAATTACAAATTCTTCACAAACTATTGAAATTTTATTTTATATAGATAAATATAAATTAGTACCACCAAAATGGACTATTAAACAATCTATTTTAAAAAAAAAAACTTATAATTGCCAATTATTTGTTCCATTACAAATAATTAATCACAATACTAAGGAGTCTATAATTGATTGGTTATTACTGATGAATTTACCGTTAATGACAAAAAATGGACATTTTATAATAAATGGTTCTCCTAAAATAATAATGAATCAAATTGTTAGAAGTCCTGGTATTTATTTTCAGAAATTAATAAAACAAGACCAAGAAATTTTTTATTCTGCAGATTTTATTGCACAACGAGGTACGTGGTTAAGATTAGAAATTGATAGTAAAAATGGTGATATTTGGGCAAAAATGAAAAAAACTCCAAAAATTCCAATCAATATTTTTTTACGTTGTTTAGGTATAAGTTTACCAATTTTTAATAATTATTTAAATTCATATAAATTAAATATAAATAATGAATACAAGAATTTAGAATTATTAGATAAGAAAAATATTGACCTTAGTTTACAAAAAAGAAAATTATTATTAGATTATAATAAAGAAAATACAATAAATTTAAATAGTTATTTAAATTTAGATAAAAATTTTGATGAATTGGTTAAAAAGATTTCTTTAAAATCTAAATTACAAGAATCTAATATTAATATTAAAGAAATTGGAAAGAAATTTTTATATGAAAAATTTCTAAACCCGCGTTTATATAATTTATCAAAACTTGGTAGATCACGTATAAATAAAAAACTAGGTGTAAATATATCTGAAAATTATACTTTATTATCTGCTAAAGATATATTATTTTCTTGTTTTTATTTAATGCAATGTTTAAGAGGTATTGAAATTCCAACTGATATTGATGATTTAAAAAATCGTCAAATAAGATCTTCTGGTAAATTAATTCAAATACAACTAACAACAGGAATTTTACGTTTTGAAAAAACTATCCGCGATAAATTAATTTTAAATGATAAATTAAATAAACCAACAAATTTTATTTTTGGATATAATAAATTGAAAAATGGGTTTTTTTTTAATAGAGGTATATCAAACTCTATGCTATTAGTCAAAAAAGATCAAATTAATTTAATTAAAAGACAATTAGATATTATTAAAGACTCAAATAATATTTATAATATAAAAAAAAATACTTTTTCATATTTTGAATTAATAAAAATAAAAAAATACTTTAATTTATTAAAAAAAACTGAAAAATTTAATATATTAAATAATATTAATAAAAAAAATAGTTTATTAGAACTATCAAATTATAAGGTAAAAATTGAGACTCAGATATCTAAATTTAAAAATAAAAAAAATTTAAATTTAAATTTAGAGATTATAATAAACTCTAAATTATTTAATAACGTATTAAGAGAATTTTTTAATACGAATCCTTTAGTTCAATTATTAGATCAGACAAATCCATTAGCAGAGATTACACATAAACGTAGACTTAGTTCTTTAGGACCTGGTGGTATAAGTCGTGACACTGCTGGTATGGCTATTAGAGGTATTCATCCAACTCATTATGGTAGAATTTGTCCTATTGAAACTCCAGAAGGACAAAATGCTGGTTTAGTTAATTCATTCACTATTTATTCATCTTTAAACTCTAAAGGATTTATTGAAACCCCATTTTATAAAATATATAAGGGTTTTATTTTATTAAATCAAGGTTTATTTTTATTTTCTTCTGATCAAGAAAAAAATTTTAATATTGCACCAGGAGATATAAAAAAAAATAAATTAAATTTCTTACCTGGTAAAATAGATATACCTTGCCGTCAATTAAAAGAGTTTAAAAGAGTACCTCGAATTAAAATGGATTATATAGCTATAAATTCTATTCAAATGATTTCTATTGCTACATCTTTAATACCTTTCTTAGAACATAATGATGGTAATAGGGCTTTAATGGGATCAAATATGCAAAGACAAGCAGTACCAATTATAAAACCAACTTTTCCTATTGTAGGTACTGGTCTAGAATCAAATATTATTGCAAATATTAATTATGCAATACAAGCAAAAACCGGCGGTTTAGTAATATATGTTGATGGTAAAAAAATAGTTGTTTTAAGTTCTAAAAAAAATATATTAAATAAATTTAATTTTAAATTAAAACAGTTTAATAAACTTACTTTTAATCCTAAATTAAAACAAATTAATAAAGAAATTATTATTAACAGAAAATATAAAAATTTTATTAAAAATAATTTAAATAAAAGAAAAATAGTTTCTAATTTATTTGGGTTTAATAATTTTGTTTATCTTAACTATAATAAATTATATAAAGAAAATTTAAAAATTAATAATTTTTCTTTATTAAATATTAAAAATATTAATAATATTTTTAATTTAAATTTTGAAAATTATAATTTATCACTTTTTGAAATCATTAATTTTTATTCAAAAAAAACAAATTATTTCAAATCAAAATTAAAACCGTTTTTATCAAAAAATAATTTATTTTTATTAAAAAAAGTTAAAAATAGAAATCTTATAATTAATTATTCAAATTTAATTTTAGAAAAAAGTCCATTAACTTTTTATTTAATTATTAATTTTTTAAATATATTAAAAATAAATAGAATAAAACCAAATAAAATACTTTCTCCTATATATTTTAATTTAGTATTAAATAAAACAAATTTATCAAAAAATTTTTATTTTAAAAAAGAGAGTATAAAATTAGATACGAATTTAATTAAAAAATTTAATTTGAATAATTTTAATTATTTTTATACAAAAAAAAAACAAATAAAAAAAAATATAAGTTTGAATAAACAAACTTATTTAAATTTATTAATAAAAACGAATTTTTTTAATTTAAAAAATAATAATAAGCTAATTTTAAATAATAAAAAAAAATTATATACGCATAATTTATTAAAAAAACAAATCACAAAACCTTTTAATTCATATTTAACAAATTATTTTAATTTTAAAAATATTTTTTTAAATTTATCTATTTTAAATTCTAAATATATAAAGACTAATTTTATAAATAAAAATAAATTATTAAAAGTTAAATTAAATTATAAATGTGACCCTTTTTATAGATCAAATCAAGATACTTATTTAGTACATAGACCAATTGTTCAACAAGGTCAATGGGTAGAAAGTGGTGACGTGTTAGCTGATAATTCAACAAGTGACCAAGGTGAATTATCAATTGGTCAAAATATTTTAATAGGTTATTTACCTTGGGAAGGTTATAATTTTGAAGACGCAGTCTTAATAAATAAAAGATTAGTTTATGATGATATTTTTACAAGTTTACATATTGAAAGATATGAAACTGAAATTAGAGACACTCAATTTGGATCTGAAGAACTTACTTCTAAATTAAATGAAAAAAACTTATTTAACTATTTAAATTCTAACGGTATTGTAAAACTAGGAACTTGGGTTGAAGAAGGAGATATTTTAGTTGGAAAAGTTTCCCCAATTGGACAGAAAAAATTATCAGCGTATGAAAAATTATTATATGATATAATTGGAAAATCTGTACCAAAAACAAAAGACACTTCATTACGTGTACCATTGGGAATAAAAGGTCGTGTTGTTCATATTGAATTAATAGAAAAAGAAATATCTTCTAATTTTAATAATTTAGATAATAGTAGTCCTTTATTAAAAAATGATAAAAAAATAATAAAAAATAAAAATTTCTTCATTTATAAATTTTTGAAGAAAAAAAATTTTTATTTAAAAGATAATTTTAAGCTTTCAAAATTTAATATAGAAAAATTAAATTTATTTTTTTCCAAATTATTAAAAAATTATAAAAATAATAAAATAAAAAAATATTTTTATTTAAATAATTTTTATAATTTTTATTATAAAAAAAATAATAAAAAGGTAAAATTATCAACTAATATTAAAAATTTTTTATTAAAACAAAAAAAAATTAATAATAAAATTAAATATAAAAAACGAAAAAGAATTTTATTATTTCCATTTTTTAATATTTTAGAAAATAATAAATTAAATGATTATGAAAAAATAAAATATTTAAAAATTTTTCATAATTCGTTATTATTGAATAAGTTAAAATATAAAGATTTCTTTAATAAAAAAATTTTTTATTTTTTAAAAAATAAAAATCCTAATTTTATTATAACATCGTTATATAATTTTATTTTCAAAATTGGGTTCAAAAAAAGTAATTATTTATTATCAAATAATTTATATAATATTAAAAATCAAGATAATAAATTAAAAAAAATAAAAAAAGTACATGTATATATTGCTCAGAAAAGAAAAATTCAAGTAGGTGATAAAATAGCTGGGCGACATGGAAATAAAGGAATAATTTCTAATATTTTATCTTCTGAAGATATGCCGTATTTACCAGATGGTTCACCATTAGATTTAGTTTTAAACCCATTAGGGGTTCCTTCACGTATGAATGTGGGACAAATTTTTGAATGTTTATTAGGGTTAGCTGGAACATATTTAGGTCAATGTTATAAAATACAACCATTTGATGAAATATATGGTTCTGAAGCATCAAGAAGTTTAGTATATTCAAAATTATATGAAGCACGTATTAAAACAGGACAATATTGGTTATTTAATCCGAATTTCCCAGGTAAAATACGTTTATTTGATGGTCGTACTGGTGATTGTTTTGAACAACCTAGTACAGTTGGTAAAGCTTATATTTTAAAACTAATTCATCAAGTAGATGAAAAAATTCATGCCCGTTCAACTGGTCCTTATTCTTTAATAACTCAACAACCATTAAGAGGTAGGTCAAAACAAGGTGGTCAAAGAGTAGGTGAAATGGAAGTTTGGGCTTTAGAAGGATTTGGAGCTTCTTACATTTTACAAGAATTATTAACAATTAAATCAGACGATATTGAGGGAAGAAATAAATTAACAAAATCAATTATTAATAATAAATCAATTAAATGTGGAACACCAGAATCTTTTAAAGTTTTAATTCGAGAGTTACAAGCTCTTTGTTTAGATATTTCTATTTATAAAATAGCATCTACAGGTAAACCTGAAAAAATAGATATAAATTTTTTATAAAATCTTTATAAAAAATTTATATAAATAATAAAAAGGATTTTTTATGAATATAAATTTTTTAATTAATAAATCTAAAAATGAATCTAATTTTTTGAAATTTCAATCTATAAAAATTAGTTTAGCATCTCCCAAAAAAATAAAACAGTGGACACAAATTTTACCTTTAAAAACTAATAAAATTGATAACAAAAGTAAGGCTATAAAAGAAAAATTAAATAAAGGAAAAATTTTAAATCCAAAAACATTTAATTATAAAACATTAAAACCTGAAAAAGGGGGATTATTTTGTGAGACAATTTTTGGATCACTAAAAAATTTATCAAGTAGAAGATATCAATTAGGTTATATTGAACTGATTTCTCCCGTAACTCATATATGGTATTTAAAAGGTTCTATCAGTTATATTTCTATTATTTTAAATTTTAAAAGAAAAAATTTAGAATCTATTGCATATTGTCTAGAATTTTTATCAACTCAAGTAAAATCTTTTAAACATAACTTAAACTATATAAATTTGTCTTCTATATTAAAAAATAATTTAATAGGCGATAGATCAATTCTAAATTCATCAATTTTTAATAATAATTATAATTTTTTATTATTAAATAATAATAATTTATTTATTCAAAATAAAAATAATATTAATTTAGTAGAACAGGATTATAAAAAAATTTCTAAAATAAAAAAATTTTATAAATTAAAAAATAATATTATTGGTTTAAATAAAAATTGGATTAATAATATAAAGTTAAATAATCAACCAAATATTATTTTAAGACTAAGTAATCCAATAAATTTAATTATTCATAGTATCTTAAAAAATAATTTTAAATTTAGTTTATTAGATTTCAATATTTATAAAAATAATAAAGATTTATTAACTTTTAATAAAAGTAGTTATCAAGTTAAAAATATAGTTTTAAAAAAAAATTCTTATTCTCTTGATTTTCCGATTTTATTATTTAATAATAATAAAATATTACAAAGATTAATTTTAAATAAAAAAAAATGTTTTTTTATTACTAGTGGTAATTTAATTAAAATAGATAATTCTAATTTTAAAAACGAAAAAAATAATTTTAATAAATTAGAAAATATTAATTTAATATATAATATAAAATCAAATAATAAAACTTATTTTAATAATATAAATATGTTTGTTAACTTTTCTAATTTTCAAGAATCTCCCTTTAAAATATTTCAAAGTGGTTTTTTAAATGTTAATAAAGAAAAATTAGTAATAAATAATAATATTTTAGATTTTTTTATTTTTAATAATTATGATTTATCAAATTCAAAAAAAATAAATTTTAAAAATTATAAAGATCGATTAGTTACTTTTATTTGGTATTTAAATAATGACAAAAAAAATTTTTATAATATCAATTCTAAAAATTTTTCTTTATTAAATAAACCTGGTATTAAAAATGCCTTTTATTTAAAAGATTATAATAAAGAAAATACACAAACTAAAAATAAGAAGATAAAATATAGTTCAAATATTTTATCTAATTTTTATGAAACATATTCACAATTTGAAAAAATAAATTTTATAAAAACTAACAAAATATTTAAATTAAAGTATACTAAAAAAATTGATGTAAAAAAACTTCATATCAATTTAAGTAAAATAAAAAATAAAATTAAAGATTATAATATGCATACAATTAATAATTTAATTTTATTAGAAAAACATTATAATCAAGATGAATATAATATTAATAATAATTATAAATTTGAAACTAAAGATAAAAAAATATTAAAATTAAAAAAAAATAACTATATTTTATCAGATGTATGTTTTTTTAAAATTATTTCATATAAAAAAAAATTAAAAAAAAATAAAAAAGATATAATAAAAATTAATGAATATTGCTTTTCAATAATACGATTTCAGACTTTATTAAAAACTTTATATTCTGAATATGAATTTAATTTTATTAATAATTCAAATTTTAATATTAGTAATAAATCAAATAAATTATTTTTAAATTATGATTTATTTAAAGATAAAGATGATAAATTGAAAAATAATTTTAATTTTAGTAATTTTGATTTAAATGAAAATAAAGTTGAATTTGATAATAGTACGATAAAAGATATAAAATTAGAAAAATTAAAAACTATTGAACCTAATTTATTATTATTAAATTTTAATAGGAATTTAGAAGATCAAAAATCAGATTTAGCTAATCTTAAATTTAAAAATAAATTAAAAAATCAGTTGTTTAAACAATTTTATTTAAATATAAAAAATAAAAAAGAAGTTTTTAATTTTTATTTTATTCCTAGATATTTAAAAATTAATAAAAAAAAATTAAATTTTAATAATTCTACTATATTAAATAATTTAGATTATTTAAATTTTTACTATAATAACAAATCTAATATTAAATCATATGTAAAAAATCCATTAGGTAATAATAAATTTCGTAAATTTATAATCTCAATATTATTTACAACAATTCAAAAAAGTTTAATTATTTCTAAAATAAAATTATTTAAAAAACTTTTAATTTCAAAGTGTGATTTAATAAAAAGTTATAATAATACTAATTATAAAAATCTAATTTATAATGAAAAAAAACAATTAATTTCATTTTTTTTTAGTAACTATGGTGTATTAACAGAATTAGTTGAAGTTTCACCAAAAACTTATACAGAAATTAATTCACAAAATAATATAATAAATGAGGTAAAGAATGATAAATCATTCTTTTCATTAAATTCAAATAAAAATGATGGAAAATTTTTTGATATATACGATTTAGAAGAAGAAAAAATAATTAATTTAAGATACCCTGGGTGGTTGAATAAATTAAATAAGAATTCAAATTTTTTTTCTTTTATTTGGTTAGATAAAAAATATTTAATTACTTTACAAAAAGAAACAAATAATTTTGATCTGAAAATATGTCTTAATATTTTACAGAAAGATTTTAAATATTTATTAAAAAATTCTAAAAAAAATAATCTTTATAAAAAAACAAATAAATTGTTAAATATAAATGAAAGTTTTATAAATAACGATTTTAATATTTCTAAAAATATAATACTGCAAAAATTAATTTCTTTTTTTGGTATTTATGATAATTTATTTATTAATTTTTCTTATGACTTTGAATATGAAAATAATGTTAATTATACTAATAATTATAAAAATATTTCAATTTTATTAAATAAAATTGAAATAGAAGATATATTTTCTAGTACTTATATATATATTAAAAATATTGTTTGGCATTCTAAATTAAAAGAATTATTTTTTTTAAATAATCAAATTAAAGATAAAGATTTTATTTATGAACAATACTTATCTTTTGATTATTTCAAAAATAGTCTAGTAACACCTGCTAATAAATCTAATAATAGTTTAGATTATTTTACTTTTAATAATTTATTAGAACAATTTATATTTAAAAATCAATTACACTTTAATAAATATTATATAATAAGTCAATTATTTTTATGGAATAATCAAACTGATTGGGAAACATTTTTATTTTATATTACTAAATCAGCTTCTATAAATGACAAAATTATACCTTGTTATGTTGATCGTAGTATATGTTTTGATCAACCTCAAATAGGAGCTATCGCAATTCAAAATATTCTAAAAACTTTTGATATTAGTTTTACAAATTATGATATTAAAAATAATAAGAAAAAACTGATTTCAAATTCTTCAAATACTTTTTTAAATAAAGGTCAATTATTAAATAATAATTTAAATAAAAATAATATAAAAAATTATTATTTTTTATCTTTATATAATAATCCTAATTCAATTAAAAACAAAAAATTTATTTCAATTGAGTTATTAATTTCTAATATTAAAAATAAAGTTTTAAAATTAAATAATCAAATACAATATTATGAAAATTTTTTAAAATTTCGAATATTTTTTAACGATAATACTAGTAATTTTCAAAATAAAGATAAAATAAAATTAAAAAAAAATATTTTTAAAAACAATAAGTTTTTATTAAAATTAAAAGATTATAATAAATTTATTAAAATTTTTAGAAAAGTAGAAAATTTACGTTCATTAAGAGCTACTTATTTTCGCCGTTTAAAATTATTACAACCTTTTTTAAAGAAAGAAGTTAAAGCTGAATGGATGATTTTAAATATTATTCCGGTTTTACCTCCCGATTTACGCCCAATTCTTGTTTTAGATAGTCAACAAGTTGCAGTTTCAGATTTAAATAAATTATATCAAAAAGTAATATTTAGAAATGAAAGATTAAAAAGGTTATCTAATGATTTTTATTCTTTAAATGTATCTCCAGAAATGAGATATGCTCAAAGATTATTACAAGAATCAGTTGATGCTTTACTTGAAAATGGAAAGGGGGATTCTAAATTATTTACTTCGTCTAATAATAGACCTTTAAAATCTTTATCAGATATGGTAAAGGGTAAAAAAGGTCGTTTTCGTCAAAATTTATTAGGAAAAAGGGTTGATTATTCAGGCCGATCAGTTATTGTTGTAGGTCCAAATTTAAAGTTATATGAGTGTGGGTTACCTCAAGAAATGGCAATTGAATTATTTCAACCTTTTTTAATACGTCAATTATTATTAAAAAAATTTGCTAAAAATTTTATAAATGCTAAAAGATTAATTAAAAATAAATATAAAATTATTTGGAATATTCTTAAATTTATTATGGAAAATAGACCTGTTTTATTAAATCGTGCTCCAACTTTACATAGACTAGGTATACAAGCCTTTAAACCAAAACTAGTTTCTGGTAGAGCTATTTTATTACATCCACTAGTATGCTCAGCTTTTAATGCTGATTTTGATGGAGATCAGATGGCTGTACATGTACCTATTTTTTATGAAGCTTGTTCTGAAGCTTGGAGGTTATTATGTAGCCGTAATAATATTTTATCTCCTGCTACAGGGGATCCTATTATTGTTCCTAGTCAAGATATGGTATTAGGTTGCTATTATCTTACAACTTTAGATAAAATAAAAAGAATAAACAATTTTAATTATTTTAATAATTATTTATTATATAAAATAAAGAAAGAAGATAAATTAAAAATAGTTAATAAAAATTTATTTTTAATTTTTAGTAATATTGATCAAATTTTTCAATTATTTAATCAACAGTTATTAGAGTTACATTCTTTAATTTGTTTAAAATATAATAATAAAATTGAATTTAATTTAAATTATCAAAACTGTTTAGAAATTCAAATTGATAAACGTGGTAATATAAGTAAAATTTATTCAGAATATAAACTATACTATAATTGGCAATTTAATAAAAATTTAATTTATATTAAAACAACACCAGGTCGTGTATTAATTAATAAACTAATTTTTGAAGTATTATTTTATTAAAAAATAGTCCTATTTTATAGGTTAATAATAAAATTAGAGTAATATATTTTTTATTACTATATTTATATATAAAAATTAAAATGATTAAAAATAAAAATAAAAATATAAATTTTCTTTATTTTAATAAAACTTTTAATAAAAGTAGATTAAAAAAATTAATTTATTGGTCAATAACGTTATTTGGAGAAAAAAAAACAGTTGATTTAGTTGAAATTTTAAAAAAATTAGGTTATTCTTATGCAACAAAAGCTGGCTTATCATTAAGTATTGATGATTTACAAATTCCATTAATAAAAAATAAACTATTATTTAATACTGAATCTAAATTAAATTACACTAATCAAGATGTTGAAAAAAGCTATTTAACATCTATTGAATATTTTTCACAAGTAATTGATACGTGGAATAATACTAATGAAATTTTAAAACAGGAAGTAATTAATAATTTTAAAAATAAAGATGTTTTAAACCCAGTTTATATGATGGCTTTTTCCGGAGCTCGTGGTAATATTTCACAAGTTCGTCAATTAGTTGGTATGAGGGGTTTAATGGCTGATCCAAGTGGCCGTATTATAAATTTTCCAATTCAAAGTAATTTTCGTGAAGGTTTAACATTAACTGAGTATGTTATTTCATGTTATGGTGCTAGAAAAGGTGTTGTTGATACAGCTTTAAGAACTGCAACTTCTGGTTATTTAACACGTAGATTAGTAGATGTTGCTCAACATGTTATTATTCGTTTATATGATTGTTTAACTTTAAGAGGTATTTATTTATATGATTTAAAAACAACTAATAATAAAAAACTTTTATCATTAAAAAATAGATTAATCGGTCGTATATTAGCGGAAGATATTTATGATATTGTAATAAAATCAAATAAACATTGTTTTTTTAAAGACTCTTCGATTTTAAAAAAAATATCAAAAAATAAAAAAATTGCATCAAGAAATCAAGAAATTACTATGCAACTTATAGATATTTTATTAAAAAGTAAAAAACCAATTTTAGTTCGTTCACCATTAACCTGTCAAGATAAAAATTATGTTTGTCAACTTTGCTATGGTTGGAGTTTATCTTCTAATCGTTTAGTTTCTTTAGGTGAATCAGTTGGTATTATTGCTGCTCAATCAATTGGAGAACCAGGTACACAATTAACAATGCGTACATTTCATACCGGCGGTGTTTTTTCAGGTCAAAGTTCAAGTGAAATTCGTGCACTATTTGATGGTTATATTGAATTCCCAGATACAATAAATGGTAAATTTGTTCGAACGACACATGGAAAAATAGCTTTTTTAACAAAGCAAAAAGGTTTTTGTTTATTAAAATCAAAATTTTCAAAAATCAAAAAAATAATTTTACCATTATTTACACTATTATTTGTTAAACAAGGTCAAAATGTTTTTAAAAATCAAGTATTAGCAGAACCTATAGGTTTTATAACTGAATTAGAACAAAGTATAGATGTTTTTCAAACTATATATTCTGAATTTTCCGGTGAAATTCGTTTTAAAAATAGTAAATCAATTAATTTATTAAATAAAACAGATACAAATTTAAATAAATATGTAAATTCAAAAACAGGCGAATTATGGGTTTTAGCATCTAATAAACAAAACATTTTAAAGCCTTTAAATCTTTTCATTAAAGCAGGTGATTTTATTTTTTTTAATAATTTTGTTTGTTTATATAATCTATCTTTTCCAAATAAAAATAATTTTAATAATATAAAAAAAATTAAAAATGATTTTAATAAATCTAATTTAAAAAAATTAAAAATTTTTAATTTTTTTAATAAAATTAAAAATAATAAAATTTTATATTATTCTATCTTGGAATCTAATTTATTTATAAATTATGATTATTTTCAAGTATCAAGTATCTATAAAAAAAAATTTAGTAACAATAATTTTGAAAAAGTATCTACTAAAAATACAAAAATTTATTCTAATATTAATGAATACTTTTTTAAATATTCAAATCTAAATAATAATTTTAATAATGTAAAAAAAATAAAAAAAACTTATTTTTTACCTTTTTTCAATAAAAAAAAAAATTCTTACGGGTTTATTTATAAGTTATGCATTAATTTAAACCCACTAAATAAAATAATATTATTTGAAAAATATAATAATAACAGTTTTTTACCAATAAGCGCTTTTCTATTTTGCCAATTAAATAAATCAAAATTGTTTAAAATTTTAATTAAATATGATAATTTTTATATTTTTAAAATACCTTTTAATTTTATTTTAACAGAATTATTTATTATAAAAAACAAAGTCGTTTTAAATTGTTTTAAAAGTATAAAAATAAATAATTTAAATTTAAAGTACGAGGCTTTATTTAGATTAAAAAATTTAAAGTATAGATCTTTTTTTAATGATGATTTAAAAATAAAAAATAAAATATTAAAAAATAATAAAAAATTTTTTATTTCAAACTTAAAAAATTTTTCTAAGCATAATAATATTAAAAAAATACTTAATGATTCTAATAATTTAAAAATTTATTTTTTTGAGTTAAATTATAGTAATAAAAAAAGAAAAATAATAAGCCATTTTTATAATAAATCAGGTATTAATATTGATGAGAATAATTTATTCACTAATTTAGAAAATTGTTATTCTATCTCTAATTCAGTTGAAATTTGTAATAATTTTAATAAAAATCCTTCTTATTTATTTTTTAATAATTCATCATTAAATTTCTTTATTTTATCTATTTTTTATAAATTATTATATAATAAATATAATAAAATAGAAAACAATTTTAGAAATGAATATACTTTATTTAATAATAGTAGATATAACTCAAATCAAATTGAAAAGACTTTTAAATTTTATTTAAATAAAAATCCTTTAATATGGCCTTTTTATTTTTTAAATAATAATATTAAAACGAGTATAAATTTATTAAATATTGATAAAAAATTAGATATTAAAGAATATAATTTATTTTTAAATTTTTTTTCTAATAATATAGTTTATTTTTATAAAAATATTAAAGTTTTGCAAAATAGTAATAATAATATTTTATTAAAAACAAATAAAGAACTTTTAGAACAAAAACATATTTTAGTATATAATAAAATTCTATCAAATAACAATAATATTTATTTAAGAAAATCAAAGTTATATAATTCAAATAATTTTAATTATTTATTCTTATCTTTTTTTGAAAAATATAAAATAAATTTGAATTTTTTCTATCAAATACAAGATAACTTTTTAAATAAACCATTTTCTTTATTTAATAGAAATAATATTATAAAAAATAAAAAATTTCTTTTTAAGAAAAATAATTTTATTTATTTTAAAAATAAACAACAACTATTTTATTTAAATAACCAATTAAAAAAATCAATAATAAACAATAGTAGTTACGATTTATTTTATTCTGAAAAATTATTTTTAAATAGTTTTTTTATAAAATCTATTTTATTTAACATTTATTATATTTCAATAATATTTTATTTTTTACTAAACAATAATTCAAAAATAAATGATTTAAAAAATTTATTATTAAAAACTAATAAATTAAAAATAAATCAAAAAAAAATTTTATATTTAAAGAAAGACATTATTTATTTTTATTTTTCAACTTATATTTCTTCATTTTTATCTTCAAATTTCAAAATAGATTTATATAAAAATAAAGATTTTACTAATAAAGAAAAAATTAATCTAAACAATGATATTAAATATAATTTAATTTTTTCTAATATTACTTTTTTAGAATTTATAAAAAATATTAATATTAGTATTAATATTTTTTATAATTTTTTAAATAAATTTAATAATAATGAAATATATATTATTAATAAAAAATTAAAAAAATATTTTTTCGTCTCTTTTTCAATAAATAATATAATTTCATATAATAATATATTTATATCATTATTTTATAATAAAGGTTTAAAATTAGATTCATTATTAATATTTAAATATAATAATTATAAACAATTAAACGTTCTTAATAATTTTAGTGTTCTATTTGATAAAAAAATATTAAATTTAAATTCACAAATTAATCAAAATTATTTTTTTTTAAATAAAAAAAATAATTTTAATATATCTATTATATGGTTTTCAAAATCAAACACATTAAAAAATAATTATAAATTAATTAATAAAACTGATTTTAAATATTATAATAATAATTATTTTAAAATTAAAAATAATTTAAAAAAGTTTAAAATTTTTACACTATATAATTATAACAATTTTAACCATAATAACGATTTTAATAATAATAAATTTAAATCTTATTTTTTTAGTAGTTTATTTTTTAATAAACCTTATATATTATCGAAGAGTTTTATTTCAGATTATTTTATTATTAAGAATAAAAATATAAAAAAATTACAGATAATAAATAAAAAAAATATAAATAATAAATTAAATTTATTTTATTTATTATTTAATAATAAACTAAAAAATAAAATAAATACTTTTTATTCAGAAAGATTATTAAATACTAAAATGAATATATCAAATAATTTTTTAAATAAATTAATAAAATATGAAAATATTAAAAATTTAGATTCTTTTTTTTATAAAAAAGAAAATTCTATTTATAATTTAAGTTATATATTTGAAAAAAAATGGGCTTATTATTTAAATATTTTTTATATAAAAAAATTTAATCGATTAATAAAATTTAATCTATTTTATAATAATATTTTAATTAATAAAGATTGTAATATAGATTTTTTAACTAAGAAATATTCGATAAATAATTATTTAAAAAGTAATATTTTATTATTTACTAATAATTATTATTATGATTATTGGCTATTTTATAAATCAATTTTTAATTTTTTAGTTTTACCAAATAATTATTATAGTGGGACTATAGCCAAAAATACTAATTTTGAATTATATAATTTCATCTCATCTAAAATAGAATTAGAATATTCTGATATTTTAAATAAATTATTTTTTAATAAAACACTTAAAATAAAAAAAATATTTCCTATAAATACTTTATATTTATTTAGAGTTCAAACACAAATAAATTTTAAAGAAAATAAATTATCAAATTTTTTATCTCCTCATTTATTAGACTCTAATAAAAATAATTTTAATTTAAATTTTATAAAATTTAAATTTTTAAATTTTAAATTAAAATTAATATTTACTAAATATAATAATATTTATATACAAAATATTTTTTTAATCAATATAAATTATATTTTTAGTTATGTATTAAATCTATACTATATTGAAAATTATAAATTTAATAAAAATGTAGAAATAAAAAATAATAATTTATTGCTACAGCCCCTAAATAAAATTTTTTATTTTAGTTCTAATAAACAAAAATTAACAAATAATTATAATGGCTGGGTTTATATAATAAATAAATCAGATTCATTATTTTTAAACTATAAAAAAATTATTCCAAATGGCCATTTTATTACTAAATATATATTATTTGAAAATATAGTAACATTAAATAAATTTTTTACTTTTCGTTTTAAAAATAATAGTTTAAAAATAAAATTTAATATTCGTAATAATTTCTTAAAATCATTTTTAAATTTTAAAATTAAAAAATCTTTATTAAATAGTATTTTTATCTTTAATGGATCAAAATTTTTAACTCTTTATTTATATTCTTCAAATATATATTTAAATAATTTAATATTAAAAAATAACTATTTAAATATAAATAATAATATTGTTTTTACTAAATTTTATTTTTATAAAATAAAAATAAAAACTATAATAAAGACTAAAAAAGTAAATAATCATAAAAATAATATTATTTTAATAAATAAGTTTTATCGTCTAGTTTTTTTTCAAACATCAAATTTAAAAAAAATAAAATATAAATCAAATTTTTTAAATAGAAATTTCCAAGAACAGTTTATTAATAAAAAATTATTAATTAGTAATAAAAGAAATAATTTTAATAGTTTAAAACGTATTTTTTTAATTATTAATAATAATATACATATTAATAAATATAGTCGTTATAAACCAAAATTATTAATTAAAAAAATATTATTTCAATATAATTCTAATTTAATAATACAGTTTAGTAAATTTAAAAATATTGGTTTAATTGAAAAAGGTTCGGATTTTAGTTATTTAAATAATATTTCTTCGAAGAAATTATTATATTTTTATGAAAAAAATTTATTATTACCACAAAATTATTTACGTGATTATATTTTAAAATTTCCTTTTAATAGTATAATAAAAAATAAAATATTTAATAATCCTTTTATTTTAATAAATAAAGAAAAATTTTTATCTAAATTTACTTATTCTAATTATTTATTATTTACTAATAATAAATATGATTTTAAAACATTAGATTTAAAAAAATTAAAAGATTATAGATTAAAAATAAATTATTTTAATTTAAAACAAAAAATAGATTATAGTTTTTATGATTATTTTTATTTAAAGGGTTATTCTTTTTTTAAAAATATTTATAGTAATAATATACAAATAGTATTATTAATTAATATTCTTTTTAAAATAAGTTTAAATAAAAATAATTTTAAAAATAATATATTTGTTAATATTGATAATAAAAAATTAAAGATTTTTTATATTTTTAATTATAACTATAAGAAAATGTTTAATTTTTATATATTAAAAAATAAAAAAACTAGTAATTGTAATTTTTGTATTTCATACTGTTCATCAATTTACTTATATAAAAATAATTTTTTAAGTAGTAATACTAATTTTAGTTCAACTATCTATAATATTAATAAAAAATCATTAAATAATTTAATAACTTTAAATATTTATAAAACTAAATATCAAAAGTTTATAAATAGTGAAAAACAAAAAAATATCTCAAAAATTTATATTAATTTTAGACCTTTTTTAATTGAACAAAATAGTTTTTTATTTCAAATAAGTTTTATTTTTAAAAAAAATTTAATTGATTCTTATGATTATTCATCATTCATTCCAATTAATAAAGTATTTTTAAATATTTTTAATAGATTAAAATTAATTAAAAACAAAATCAAAACAGTTTCTTTTTATAATAATAAAAATATTTTTGTTATTAATAAAATACCTAAATTAAAATATGAATTAAGTAATTTTAAGGGGGAAATTTTAAAAAGCTATAATTCATCTTTTTTTTATTATTCTAATCACTATAAAAGTTTTGTAATTAAAAAAAATAAAAACTTTAAAAGTATAAACAATCTATTTAATTTAAATAAAAATTTTAAGCAGAAATTATCGTTATTTCCTGAATTAATATATTTAACAAATTCTGATTTTTTAACATATAAAACTCCATTAAATTTTAATAATTATTTAAAAATAAATAAATTTAAAGTAAAATTAGGTGAGTTTATTCCTTATTCAAAAGAAATAATTCTAAATTTTGCAGTTAATCAATCGGGCCAAGTTATTTTTTTAAATAAAAATAAAGTATTATTACGTCGTGCAAAATCTTTATTATTATCACCCGGTTGTATTTGTAATTTGAAACAAGGTGATTTTATAAATACTAATTCACCATTATTGACATTAACTTATAAAAATTTAAAAACTGAAGATATTGTTCAAGGTATTCCTAAAATTGAACAGCTTTTAGAAGCACGAGAAAATGTAAAAGATCAATTTAGTTTAAACTCATTGATTAAATTGAAATTTAAAAAATATAAAAAATATTATTCTAAAAAAGAAGCAGTATATAAGAGTATTATTTTTATTCAACAATATATTGTTGATTCTGTTCAAAAAGTTTACCAATCTCAAGGAGTAAATATTTCAGATAAACATATTGAAATAATAGTTAAACAAATGACTTCTAAAGTTCGAATAACTAATCCAGGGAATACTGGTCTTTTAAGGGGAGATATTGTTTATTTAGATTGGATTGAATTAATAAATAGTGGTTTAAAAGGTAAAAAATCTCAATATGAACCAATAATTTTGGGTATAAGTAAAGCTTGTTTAGAAATGGATGGTTTTATATCAGCTGCCAGTTTTCAAGAAACTATTAAAATTTTAAGTAGAGCAGCTATTTTACAAAAACGTGATTTTTTAAGAGGTTTAAAAGAAAACCTTATTTTAGGGCATTTAGTTCCAATTGGTACAGGTTTCGAATTTCCAATATAAACTATACTAAAACACTTAATTTTAAGTGTTTTAGTATAGTTTATATTAATAAATAAGTATACCTGTTTTGATGGTACCTATTTAAAAAATTAAAATATATTTTGTTGAATACACTAACATAAGTAATAATATTTGTTTTTAAACTAAAAATTATTATTAAAAAACTATCACGGAGAGTTTGATTCTGGCTCAGGATGAACGCTGGCGGTATGCTTAACACATGCAAGTTGAACGAAGATAATAATTCTTGAATTATAATACTTAGTAGCGGACGGGTGAGTAACGCGTAAGAATCTACCTTTAGGAAAAGAATAACAACTGGAAACGGTTGCTAATACTTTATATGCTGAGAAGTTAAATAGGTTACTGCCTAAAGATGAGCTTGCGTCTGATTAGCTAGTTGGTAAGGTAAAAGCTTACCAAGGCAATTATCAGTAGTTGGTCTGAGAGGATGATCAGCCACACTGGGACTGAGACACGGCCCAGACTCCTACGGGAGGCAGCAGTGAGGAATTTTTCGCAATGGGCGAAAGCCTGACGAAGCAATACCGCGTGAAGGATGAAGGCCTGCGGGTTGTAAACTTCTTTTATTAGAGAAGATAATGACGGTATCTAATGAATAAGCATCGGCTAAATATGTGCCAGCAGCCGCGGTAATACATATGATGCAAGCGTTATCCGGAATGATTGGGCGTAAAGCGTCTGTAGGTTGTTTAAAAAGTCAACTGTCAAAAACTAAGGCTCAACTTTAGGCAGGCAGTTGAAACTTTTAGACTAGAGTATGGCAGAGGTAGAGGGAATTACTGGTGTAACGGTGAAATGTGCAGATATCAGTAAGAACACCAATGGCGAAAGCACTCTACTGGACCAAAACTGACACTCAGAGACGAAAGCTAGGGGAGCGAATAGGATTAGATACCCTAGTAGTCCTAGCTGTAAACGATGGAAACTAAATATTGCGTTTTTAAAATGCAGTATTGTAGCTAACGCGTTAAGTTTCCCGCCTGGGGAGTATGCTCGCAAGAGTGAAACTCAAAGAAATTGACGGGGGCCCGCACAAGCGGTGGAGCATGTGGTTTAATTCGATGCAACGCGAAGAACCTTACCGGGGTTTGACATACTATGCATTTTTTGGAGACGAAAAAGTTCAAACATAGATACAGGTGGTGCATGGCTGTCGTCAGCTCGTGTCGTGAGACGTAGGGTTAAGTCCTGTAACGAGCGCAACCCTTATTGTTAGTTGCTTTAAGGAAACTAGCAAGACTGCCAGTGATAAGCTGGAGGAAGGTGAGGATGACGTCAAGTCAGCATGCCCCTTAAATCCCGGGCTACACACGTGCTACAATGGTTAAGACAAAGAGATGCTAACTTGTGAAAGTACAGCCAACCTCAAAAACTTAATCTCAGTTCGGATTGTAGGCTGCAACTCGCCTACATGAAGCCGGAATCGCTAGTAATCGCAGGTCAGCTATACTGCGGTGAATACGTTCCCGGGCCTTGTACACACCGCCCGTCACACCATCGAAGCTGACTAGGCCCGAAACCGTTGTAAACGTCTAAGGCACAGTTAGTGACGAGGGTGAAGTCGTAACAAGGTAGGGCTACTGGAAGGTGGCCCTGGATCACCTCCTTCAAAAAAAGAAAATAAAATAATTACTTTACTTTAACTTAGTTAAAGTAAAGAGGGCTATTAGCTCAGTTGGTTAGAGCGCACCCCTGATAAGGGTGAGGTCACTGGTTCAAATCCAGTATAGCCCACCAGTAAAAAAATTTTAAATTGGGGATATAGCTCAGTTGGTAGAGCGCTGTCTTTGCACGGCAGATGTCAGCGGTTCGAATCCGCTTATCTCCAATTTAATAAAATAATTTTATTTACTGGATTTATATTGACTAGGTCAAATATATTAAAGTTTATGATGGATACCTAGGCATTTAGAGTCGATGAAGGGCGTGGATACCAACGAAATGCTTCGGTTAGTTGGAAACAAACTGTGATCCGAAGATTCCCGAATAGGAAAACCTATATAACTACTTAGTAAATTCATAACTAAGTAAGAGACAACCTGCTGAATTGAAACATCTTAGTAAGCAGAGGAAAAGAAAGCAAACGCGATTTCCTTAGTAGCGGCGAGCGAAACGGAATTAGTCTAATCATTAAAAAAAAAACTATTAAACGAAGCAGCTGAATCCTGCACCATAGATGGTGAAAGTCCCGTAGTTTAAAATAGAAAAATTGATTATAAAGTAGCATGGAACACGTGAAATTCCGTGTGAATATACGAGGACCACCTCGTAAGACTAAATACTCCTAAATGACCGATAGTGAAACAGTACCGTGAGGGAAAGGTGAAAAAGAACCCCTGTAGGGGAGTGAAAAAGAACATGAAATCATAAACTGACAATCAGTGGGAGCTAAAGTGACCGCGTGCCTGTTGAAGAATGAGCCGGCGACTTATAGGTAGTGGCTTGGTTAAAATAACTTTTTGGAGCCAAAGCGAAAGCAAGTCTGATAAGGGCGTATGTCACTATTTATAGACCCGAACCCGAGTGATCTAACCATGGCCAGGATGAATCTTGGGTAACACCAAGTGGAAGACCGAACCGACTGATGTTGAAAAATCAGCGGATGAGCTGTGGTTAGGGGTGAAATTCCAGTCGAACTCGGAGCTAGCTGGATCTCCTCGAAATGTGTTGAGGCGCAGCGGTTGATGATGGGCTATTTAGGGGTAAAGCACTGTTTCGGTGCGGGCTGCGAAAGCGGTACCAAATCGTGGCAAACTAAGAATACTAAATAATACGCTTTCCATCAACCAGTAAGACAGTGGGGGATAAGCTTCATTGTCAAAAGGGAAACAGCCCAGATCACCAGTTAAGGCCCCAAAGTGATGGCTAAGTGATAAAGGAAGTAAAAAGGCAAAGACAACCAGAAGGTTTGCTTAGAAGCAGCCATCCTTGAAAGAGTGCGTAATAGCTCACTGGTAGAGCCTTTTTGCGCCGAAAATGAACGGGGCTAAGTCATCCGCCGAAACTGTGGGTTACAGTTTTAACTGTTACGGTAGAGGAGCGTTCCGTTATAGGGTGAAGTTAAAATGTGAATTTTAATGGACGAAACGGAAGTGAGAATGTCGGCTTGAGTAACGAAAACATTGGTGAGAATCCAATGCCCCGAAAACCTAAGGGTTCCTTCACAAGGTTCGTCCATGGAGGGTTAGTCAGGACCTAAGGCGAGATCGAAAGGTGTAGTCGATGGAAAACAGGTTAATATTCCTGTACTTGATTTAATTTGATAAAGAGGGACGGAGAAGGCGGTAACTAGCTAGATATTGGTATTCTAGTAGAAGTATTGAATTCTTAAAAGAATGAAAAAAAACTTTCTTTAGAAAACATACGATCTAACTGGTGCTCTATTTATATAGAGTTTTGGTTTAGTTTTAGTCATACTTCCAAGAAAAGCTTTTATTATCGTTAAATTAAATCAACCTGTACCCTAAACTGACACAAGTAGGTAGGTAGAGAATACTAAGGGGCGCGAGATAACTCTCTCTAAGGAACTCGGCAAAATGGCCCCGTAACTTCGGGAGAAGGGGTGCCTACATAATGTAGGCCGCAGTGACCAGGCCCAGGCGACTGTTTATCAAAAACACAGGTCTCCGCAAAGTCGTAAGACAATGTATGGGGGCTGACGTCTGCCCAGTGCCGGAAGGTAAAAGAAGTTGGTTATTCTTCGGAAAAAGCTGACGACTGAAGCCCCGGTGAACGGCGGCTGTAACTCTGACAGTCCTAAGGTTAATAAACGATATTACGCTCAAAAAAAATAAATCGCTAGCCTTAGTAAAACCGAACTAAATGCTGGAAACTCCCCAAAAACATTACTCTACTCGATTTATATTAAAAATAATATCGGGACTAACAAAAACAAACTTTTGTTAAATCTTGGAAAATTATTAAAGTAAATCAGTGATAATGAGAATGACAAGAGGACAATCAGCAGGAAAGACTAATATAAATTAGAATCCTCAGAGACTATACGTTTGGAGATATATAAAAAACTATGACACAATTAGAATCACAATGGGTTGTTGGATTTGTAGATGGAGAGGGGTGTTTTTTTATAGGGTTAAATAAAAACCCAGAAATGACCCTCGGCTTCCAGGTTTTACCAGAATTTTGTGTTGTTCAACATCGGCGCGATGAACAAATATTGTATGCTTTGAAAAAATTTTGGGGATTTGGTGTTGTAAGAAAAAACCACGGCGATCGATTATGCTATCGTGTTCGAGGGATTACAAATTTAAATAAAACCATTATTCCTTTTTTTGAAAAACATTCTTTAAAAACAAAAAAAAAGATAGACTTTTTAAAATTTAGAAAAGTTTTACAATTAATTGAAAATAAACAACATTTAACTATTCAAGGTTTACTCGAAATCGATGCTATTCGACTTGAGATGAATACAGGTAAATCAAAGAAAAAACTTATTTTAATTGATGGAAAATTAGATTTAATTGATATTTAAGATAGAGTCCAGCCTTTCTTGAAAAAGTTAGGGTATAACTGAGCGAAATTCCTTGTCGAGTAAGTTTCGACCCGCACGAAAGACGTAACGATCTGGGCACTGTCTCGGAGAGAGACTCGGTGAAATAGAAATGTCTGTGAAGATGCGGACTACTTATACCAGGACAGAAAGACCCTATGAAGCTTGACTGTAATTTGGAATTGGGTTCGGGCTTTTTTTGCGCAGTCTAGGTGGGAGGCGTTGATATTAAGTTTTCGGACTTAATGGAGCCATCAGTGAGAGACCACTCTAAAAGAGCTAGAATTCTAATAGGACTCCTTGAATCAGGATCCTTGACAGTTTCAGATGGACAGTTTGACTGGGGCGGTGACCTCCCAAAAGGTAACGGAGGTGTGCAAAGGTTCCCTCAAGCTGGACGGAAATCAGCTGTAGAGTGCAAAGGTATAAGGGAGCTTGACTGCAAGACCAACAAGTCGAGCAGAGGCGAAAGCCGGCCTTAGTGATCCGACGGTTCCGAGTGGAAGGGCCGTCGCTCAACGGATAAAAGTTACTCTAGGGATAACAGGCTGATCTCCCCCAAGAGTTCACATCGACGGGGAGGTTTGGCACCTCGATGTCGTTTCATCGCAACCTGGGGCTGGAGTAGGTCCCAAGGGTTGGGCTGTTCGCCCATAAAAGCGGTACGTGAGATGGGTTCAGAACGTCGCGAGACAGTTCGGTCCATATCCGGTATAAGCGTAAGAGCATTGAGAGGATCTCAACATTGTACGAGAGGACCCGAAGGGACGTACCGATGGTGTACCAGTTCTTATGCCAATAGGAAACGCTGGGTAGCTATGTACGGAGTGGATAATCGCTGAAAGCATTTAAGTGAGAAGCCCACCTCAAGATGAATGCTCTCTATCAGATCGCGGCAAGACAAGCCGATAGATTGGCATCAAGTGTAAGATTAGTAATAATTTCAGCTGAGATGTACAAAGGATCGACTGATTTTGACCTTATATAATAAAATATGATAAAAAATTTTTGGTGTCTTAGCTAATTCGGAACAACACTATACCATCTCGAACTAGATTGTTAAACGGATTAGGGGTAACGATAGTAAGGGGGTAGCCCTTTGTGAAAATAACCTGATGCCAATTTATAAAATAAAATATTAAATTATTTTAATTATTTAAAAACAATAGTATATTTAAAAAAAATTATACAGTTTTTATTTATAAATATAAATTTTGGTTTGGCCCCTTAATTAAAAAATAAAAACGTATAATAAAAATAAAAATTAAGAGTTAAATACTACAAAAATACGTTTTTTAAATGTACTTTATTTTATAATAAAGTTTTATTTTAATTTTATTTTTATAAATATTTATAAAATAATAATTTTGTACTAGTATTATAAAATAAAATATTTGTTTTTAGGAGTAATATAATGACAATTAGTCCACCAGAACGCGAAGCAAAAAAAGTTAAAATTGTTGTTGATCGTGATCCCGTAGAAACTAGTTTTGAAAAATGGGCGAAACCCGGGCATTTTTCTCGTAGTTTAGCAAAAGGACCTACAACAACAACTTGGATTTGGAACTTACATGCAGATGTTCATGATTTTGATGCTCATACGTCAGATTTAGAAGATATTTCACGTAAAATTTTTAGTGCGCACTTTGGTCAATTAGGTGTAATTTTCATTTGGTTATCAGGTATGTATTTTCACGGAGCTCGTTTTTCAAATTACGAAGCATGGTTAAGTGATCCTACACATATCAAACCAAGTGCACAAGTAGTTTGGCCGATTGTTGGTCAAGAAATTTTAAATGGAGATGTAGGTGGCGGTTTCCAGGGTATTCAGATAACTTCTGGTTTTTTCCAATTATGGAGAGCTAGTGGAATTACAACTGAGTTACAATTATATTCTACAGCAATTGGTGGTTTAGTTATGGCTGCAGCAATGTTTTTTGCTGGTTGGTTTCATTATCACAAAAGTGCACCAAAACTAGAATGGTTTCAAAATGTTGAATCTATGTTAAACCATCACTTAGCTGGTTTACTTGGTTTAGGTAGTTTAGGTTGGGCAGGACACCAAATTCATGTATCTTTACCAGTTAATAAACTATTAGACGCTGGTGTTGATCCACAAGAAATCCCATTACCACATGAATTATTATTAAATCCAAGTTTAATGGCTCAGTTATACCCTAGTTTTAAACAAGGTTTAACACCTTTCTTTACTTTAAACTGGTCTGAATATAGTGATTTTTTAACATTCCAAGGTGGTTTAAATCCAGTAACAGGGGGTTTATGGTTAACTGATACAGCACACCATCATTTAGCGATTGCTGTTTTATTTATTGTAGCGGGTCATATGTATCGTACTAATTGGGGTATTGGACATAGCATGAAAGAAATTTTAGAAGCGCACAAAGGTCCATTTACTGGTGAAGGCCACAGTGGTTTATATGAAATTTTAACAACTTCGTGGCATGCTCAATTAGCAATTAACTTAGCTTTATTTGGATCATTATCTATTATTGTGGCTCACCATATGTATGCTATGCCACCTTATCCATATTTAGCTACTGATTATGCTACACAATTATCTTTATTTACACACCATAATTGGATTGGTGGTTTTTGTATCGTTGGGGCTGGGGCTCATGCTGCTATTTTTATGGTTCGTGATTATAATCCAACAAATAACTATAATAATTTACTAGATCGTATGATTCGTCATCGAGATGCTATTATTTCTCATTTAAATTGGGTTTGTATTTTTTTAGGTTTCCATAGTTTTGGTCTTTATATCCATAATGATACATTAAGCGCATTAGGTCGTCCTGCAGATATGTTCTCTGATACAGCTATTCAATTGCAACCAATTTTTGCCCAATGGATTCAAAAAACTCATTTCTTAGCACCAAACGCTACTGCTCCTAATGCTTTAGCAGGTACAAGTCCATCTTGGGGTGGGGATGTTGTAGCCGTTGGTGGTAAAGTTGCAATGATGCCAATTTCATTAGGTACATCAGATTTCTTAGTTCACCATATACACGCGTTTACAATTCACGTAACAGTATTGATTTTATTAAAAGGTGTATTATTTGCACGTAGTTCTCGTTTAATTCCTGATAAATCAAATTTAGGTTTCCGTTTCCCTTGTGATGGTCCAGGTCGTGGTGGAACATGTCAAGTTTCAGCATGGGATCATGTTTTCTTAGGATTATTCTGGATGTATAATTCATTATCAATTGTTATTTTTCACTTTAGTTGGAAAATGCAATCCGATGTTTGGGGTACAGTTAATGCTTCTGGAATTTCGCATATTACAGGAGGTAACTTTGCTCAAAGTGCTAATACTATTAATGGTTGGTTACGTGACTTTTTATGGGCTCAATCAGCTCAAGTTATTCAATCATATGGTTCAGCATTGTCGGCGTATGGTTTAATTTTCTTAGGTGCACACTTTGTATGGGCATTTAGTCTTATGTTCTTATTTAGTGGACGTGGCTATTGGCAAGAATTAATTGAATCTATTTTATGGGCTCATAATAAATTAAAAGTAGCTCCAGCTATTCAACCTCGTGCTTTAAGTATTACTCAAGGTCGAGCTGTTGGTGTTGCACATTATTTATTAGGGGGAATTGCTACAACTTGGTCATTCTTCTTAGCTCGTATAATTTCTGTAGGTTAATAATAAATATTTAACTTATAGATTTTAAATATTTATAAAAATTTTATAAATATTTAAAAAATTATAGATTAATAATAAATTTTATATTTATTATTAATCTATAAATAATATAAATAAGTATAAAAAAACTTTTTTAAAATTAAATTTTAATATTTACAATATAAAATATTTATTATATATTTAAATATATAATAAATATTTTATTATAATAAAAAAAATTGTTAATCCGTAATTTTATTTATTTACTTATATTTTTTATTAATTATGTCTCATTCTGTAAAAATCTATGAAACATGTATTGGTTGTACGCAATGTGTACGTGCATGTCCTACAGATGTATTAGAAATGGTACCTTGGGATGGTTGTAAAGCAAGTCAAATTGCTTCTGCTCCTCGTACTGAAGATTGTGTTGGTTGTAAGCGTTGTGAAACAGCTTGCCCTACTGATTTTTTAAGTGTACGAGTATACTTAGGTTCAGAAACAACTCGTAGTATGGGATTAAGTTATTAAGAAATTATTTATTTTCTCTGTTTAACAGAGAAAATAAATAATTTTATTAAAAAATTAAAAATGTTTTATAATACAAAATTTTTAAACCTATTAAATTCTTTTTATTTTAATATTTTAAATAAATTTAAATCTATCGAAAAATATTTTGTTATTTATATATTTTTACTATTATTAGGTTTTATTTGTGGTAATTTATTTGGTACTTTTTTAATTTTTTTTAGATTTTATACTAATTGGGATGGTCTAATTATTATATTAACAATTTTAGTTATTGAATTTATAAATTTTATAACATATATAAAATCACTTAAATATCATAAATTAAATAAATTTTTTTTAAAAATATATAAAAATAAATTTATTTTTTTATTATTAAAAAATTTAAAATTTTTAAATTTTTATAAAATGGGTTTATTACTAGGTTTTTTTATAGACGCTTTTAAAGTAGGTAGTTAATTTTATTATTAATAATTATTAATATGTAATTAATAAATTATATAATATATAAAATTTTTGGTAAAAATATAATTAAAAATTTATTAAATGTTTAATATTAATTTAGAAACTAGTCTTATAAATATAAATTTTATCATTTTATTTGTAGCAATGATTTTATATTGGTTAAAATCATCTTTTTTTTTAAAGTCTTTTAGTAACTTACCTGATATACTTATTATAATTAGTAATATATTACAATTTACATTTCTTTGTATTCGTTGGGTAAATTCAAATCATTTTCCTTTAAGTAATTTATATGAATCACTTTTATTTTTATCATATAGTTTAACTAGTATACTAATTATTTTTAATTTTAACATTAACGTTGGGATTGGTAAAAAAAATTATTTTAAAAATTTTTATAACAATTTAGTATCATTATTTTTAAAAAATAATAATCAAATAAATAAAACAGTATATTCAAATAATTCATTTTTAAACTCTATCTTTGGTTCAATTTTAACGCCGTTAATTTTATTATTAAATACTTTTGCTAATTTTAGTTTACCTATTGAATTAAAAACAGCAAATGCTTTAGTACCTGCACTTAAATCTAATTGGTTATTAATGCATGTAACAGTTATGATATTAAGCTACGCTGCATTATTATGCGGTTGTTTATTTTCAATAGCTTATTTAATTTTGACTTTTGTAAGTAATTTTTTATATAATAAAAATAAAGAAGTTTTATTATTAGATAATCAATTAGATTCTGAAAATTATTTGTATGAAGATTCTAATTTAATTAAAAAGAATAATTTAGTTTTTAACTCTTATTTTTTTGATATAAATAAAATTAAAGAAACGCAATTTGAAAATACAACTTTTAGAAAAGGTTTTATATTAGATAATTTAGTTTCTTTAATGTTAACCTTAGATAATTTAAGTTATAGAATTTTAGGTCTAGGTTTTCCATTATTGACAATGGGTTTATTATCTGGAGCGGTTTGGGCTAACCAAACATGGGGTTCTTATTGGAGTTGGGATCCTAAAGAAACTTGGGCTTTAATTACATGGTTTATATTTGCAATTTATTTCCATACTCGTTTATCAAAAGGATGGAATGGTTTTAAATCTTCTTTATTAGCCAGTTTTGGTTTTATAATTATTTGGATTTGTTATTTAGGTGTTAATTTAATGGGTAAAGGGTTACATAGTTATGGTTTTTTATCATAATAATTATGGGCTAGGAGGGATTTGAACCCCCGACACCACGGTTCGTAGCCGTGTGCTCTAGTCCACTGAGCTACAAGCCCTATTATATTTTTTATATTAAATTATAATATAATTATATTTGTTATAATTTAATTTTACAAGCTCTATTTATTCGAAGGAAATTAAATATGTTTTTTATTAATGCATTAAAAGATTATGTTGATCATATTAATGATATATTATTTATATTAAATGGAAATTTTAATGCTTTTATTTTTTTTAAATCTATTTTTTTGTATATTGGTAACTCTTTAAGTATATTTTTTATTTATTTATTATCCTTTAAGTGGTTAACTGATTTTATAGAATTACCGGCAAATTTTAAGCATAATTACATAGCAATATTAGAAGGTAAAAATTTATTTGAAACAGCCCTTGAAATTGAGCTTGATAAAAGCTTTTTTTCATTTTTTGAAAATTCATCATTAAATTCTAAAAATTTTTTTACAGGTTTTTTAAATAGTTTTTTTTTAGTTCTTCCTTTTTCAATACCTCAATTATTAACAATTAGAGCTCTTATTATTAATGGATTACCTGCCGGTATTTTTGCTGCTTTAGGAACAATAGTCGGCCAATTTATTTTTTTTAGTTCTATTTTATTCGGTTTTGAATTTTTGGTTTTACCTTTTTTAACTTTTGAACCTTTTAATCTTTTATTAGGTTTATTTTTATTGGTAAATTTACTTTATAATATGATTCATAATCCAAATATGAAAATTATAAATTTTTATCAAAAAGATATTTTATTAAAATTATTTGGATTAAACTTTATTTTATCTTGGACTGAACAAACATCAATTTATAACTATTTTGGTAATTTAACTGTTAATGGTTATTCTAATTTATTACAAACTAATGAAAATAGTAAATATTTTTTTCTAAATAATTTTTCTTATTTAATTGGTATTTTATTAGGTAGTTTAGTTTTTACAGCATTATTTGGTTTTTTAATAATTAATATTTATAATTTTATTTCTAATACTATATGTTCTAAAATCCCTTTTATTATTGTAAATGAACGTTTTCATTATATTAGTTTATTTATAACGACAATTTTGTGTTTTAATAATATTCCTTATTATGGCTTTGATTATTTAATTTATGGTCCGTTAGGTTTTGTTTCTGAGGATAGGTTTTTAGAAAACACTCTTCCTAAACCTGTTTATAGTTCTTTTAGAACAAATAAAGATAAAATGTCTGTTATAAATATAGCTACAAATCCATTAAATTTTGATAAATCAGATTTAATAAAAAAAGATATAACTAATTATTTAAAATATGAACAATATAGTTTAGAATCTGAAAGTTTGTGGAAAAATAGATTTAATTTAAGAACAGATCAAAGAAGTAGTACTCGCAAACAAATAAATAGTACTAAAAAAAATAATTTTAAACAAATTCAATTTGAAGTTCCTAATTATGAAACACCTAACTTAGAATTATATAGTACAAAACTTCAAAAAAAAGAAAGTGCAATTGAAGATATTTTTACTCAATTATTTAGAAACGATATTTATTTAGGTTATCAAGATGCCAATTCAAAAAATCAAATAAAGCAAGTTCAAGTTCATCGCGAATTTAGAGAAAAATATTATAGTAACCCTGTATATAAAGCTTTAATGCATTTAGATATGCACCCTTTTTTATGGGGACAACCTAATTCGTATAATTTAACAGTAAATGACGAAATTGATTTATTTAAACGTCGACTTATTTTACAAAATTATTTAAACACTATTCAAGATTATAAAAAATTGGTTATTAATAATAAAGAATCGTACGCTGAAAAAGTTTATAATCAACAATTTAAAGGTTCTTTAAGTTTAATAAGACACTTTAATGCTGTTAATTTAAATTTTGATATTAATAAAAATGATTCTTTAAACTCAGAATTTAGTTTAAAAAAGGTTTTAAAGTTTGATCAACCACAATATAATAATTTTTCAAATGAAAATAAGGTTTTTTTACATGAAGAACTTAATAAAACTAATTTAGATCCATCAAAATATATGGTATTAAATAATACTGCTCCACTATATATTGGATGGGATTCTTCGTTACGAAAATTTCTTATTAAAGCTAGTTATGTACCAGAAAATTTACAATCGGGTGATTTGAGTTATGATTTTAGAGATAATAAAAATATAGCATCTAAAAATTTACCTTTTTATTTTACCTTTCAATCATGGTCTCCTGCGATTGAAAATGTTAAAAATCAATCAAATTTAATTCTTAAGTTACCATCATTAGAGCTTTCATCTGAACAATTAGATAATTTTAAACAAGTATTGCAATTTGATACAAATAAAAATAATGAGTCTCGTAATTTGAAAACAAGTACAAAAAAAGTAATTAGTTCAAAAACAAGTGATTATTTATTAAACCGTTTACCAAATTATAATTGGTATTGGGCAAAATCTAAACTAGACTCAAAATCAAAAAAATATTTAGAATTAGGCGAAACTTTACCAACAAGATTAGATGGTATTGCATGGCCCGGTATTAATGACAAATTATTAATAAATAAATTATTAAATAAATTATAATTAATAATAATTGACAATGTATAAAAAAGTTTTTATTATATAATTTTAATATATATTATATATAATATATATTAAAATTATATATGCGAACATAGTTTAGAGGTAAAATATCGCCTTGCCAAGGCGAGGTCGGGGGTTCGATTCCCCCTGTTCGCAATATTTAAAAAATTAAAATTGACATAATTTATATATTTATTTATAATAATATATAACAAACAAATAATTTGTTTGGGAAAAATTTTTAACTTTTTAAAAATAAATATAAATAAATATGACTGCAATTTTAGAACGCCGCGAAGCTTCATCTTTATGGGCTCGCTTCTGTGAATGGGTAACTTCAACTGAAAACCGTTTATACGTAGGTTGGTTTGGTGTTATCATGATCCCAACATTATTAACAGCTATTTCAGTATTCATCATCGCATTTGTTGCTGCACCACCTGTAGACATCGATGGTATCCGTGAACCAGTTTCAGGTTCATTATTATACGGAAACAACATCATTTCTGGTGCTGTAGTTCCAACTTCAAACGCTATTGGTTTACACTTCTACCCAATCTGGGAAGCTGCTTCTGTAGATGAGTGGTTATACAACGGTGGTCCGTACCAATTAATCGTTTGTCACTTCTTCTTAGGTGTATGTGCTTACATGGGTCGTGAGTGGGAATTATCTTTCCGTTTAGGTATGCGTCCATGGATCGCAGTAGCTTACTCAGCTCCTGTAGCTGCAGCATCTGCTGTATTCATTGTTTACCCAATTGGTCAAGGTTCATTCTCTGATGGTATGCCTTTAGGTATCTCAGGTACTTTCAACTTCATGATTGTATTCCAAGCTGAACACAACATCTTAATGCACCCATTCCACATGTTAGGTGTAGCTGGTGTATTCGGTGGATCTTTATTCTCAGCAATGCACGGTTCATTAGTAACTTCATCTTTAATTCGTGAAACTACTGAAAACGAATCTGCTAACGAAGGTTACAAATTCGGACAAGAAGAAGAAACTTACAACATCGTTGCTGCTCACGGTTACTTTGGTCGTTTAATCTTCCAATATGCATCATTCAACAACTCACGTTCATTACACTTCTTCTTAGCTGCTTGGCCAGTTGTAGGTATTTGGTTCACTGCTTTAGGTATTTCGACAATGGCATTCAACTTAAACGGTTTCAACTTCAACCAATCAATCGTTGATTCTCAAGGTCGTGTATTAAACTCTTGGGCTGATATCATCAACCGTGCTAACTTAGGTATGGAAGTAATGCACGAGCGTAACGCTCACAACTTCCCATTAGATTTAGCATCAGTTGAAGCTCCTTCAATCAATGGTTAATCTTTTGTTATTAATTAATTATCACTTTTTAAAAGTGATAATTAATAAACCTATGTATGCTATATTAATATACATATACATATTAATATACATATTAATATTAATATATAATTATTAGAACATGAAAATACATTTTCCAATAATAAAATATATATATATATAATAAAATAATAAATATATAATAAAATAATAAAAAAAATAATTATAAACAAAAAATAAATAAAAAAATATATTTATTATGCCCTTTAGTAAAAACTTTTTACTAAAGGGCATAATAAATATAATTTTTAGATTATTATACTTAGAAGGGAGGTAAAATATGGATCATAATAATAATAATGTTACTAATCTTTTTAGTTATATTTTATTACTTGGGTAATTTTTATCTCGCATGATGGCCGAGAATGAGCAAAAAAGAAAAGACGAAGCAAAAGAGTTTCGATAGACGGCCGATCAAAAACAATTTGAATCAAATTTAAATAGAACAAAAAGAACTACTGACCCAAGGAACTATGGCTACAATCGGAATAGGTGCTATAGTTTATTCTGGCAAGTAATAAACAAAACTTGGAAGCTAGACTACAGACGTTAACTCAAAGCGACCAAGATATTAGAAATGCCTGGTTTACGCCCAACAAATATAAAACCAACTTCTAACGGTCCCGCGTATTCATATGTTACGGCGAGTTTGGAAAGCGTTGGTGGACGAAAATACAAAATTTAAATAAATATGATTGAAAACAAAAAGGATAAAAATTTATGGATAAAAATTTGACTAGCGAATTAGATCATATTAAAAATGTTGTTGAGATGATAGAAAAAAAAGTTGATTTAAACTCGCAAAAAATATCTGGGGTTGAATCAACATTAAAAAACCAAATAGAAATAGTACAAGATAAAGTAGCTGATATAAGTAAATTAATAACTTCAAATGAAACTGCAATTTCAAAATATTTAACCGAAATAAATAATGTAACATTGTTTGAATTAAAAACAACTCTTAAAAATCAAATAATCGAATCTGCTGGGACTGAAACATCAACTTTAGCTGCTTTAATTTCAAATTTAGAAAATATTATAAATACTAATATATCAGTTTATAGCGAAACTGAACTAAAATTATTAAAGGAAATAAAAAGTTTAATAGAGAAAAAATAAAATTAATTTTAATATTAATAATATTGATAAAAATGAATAAAAATATAAATAAAAATGAGTGGGAATTTATTGATTATTGTAATGTTTATTTAATTTCAAACGAAAATTTTTTTGAAGATTTTGAAAGGGTTCTATTGCCAACTTTGCCTTCTGGGATTGGAACTAGACAAGCTTTTAAAAGTTTTAGAACAAAATTAGCAAGTAAACCAAAGTTAGCGAGCAATCGGGTAAAAATAGAATCTTTGGAGCGGTTAAATAATTCGATAACGTTACAAGAACAAAAACAAAGATCCATTTGTTTAGAGAATGATCTTTATACTTACAGAACTAAAGTTGATGAATCGATAGCAGATGTTATTAATAAATTATACGATTTAAATTTTGAATTTAATCAAAATAATGAGGAGATAAACAATAAATTAAATTTAATTTCAAACGATATTTCATTAATAAAAAGTTCAATTGAAAACATTGAGGCTGATAAAGATTTTTTAAAAGAAATATTACAACGATTAGATAATAAATTAGATAAACTAATTGATTTCTTGAAGAGTTTAGAACAAAATATTAAAAATGAATTTTATAATTTATTAACAGAAATAAAAAATTTATTTAGTACTAATATTGAAAAAATAATAAATAAAATGGATGCATTAACAAATTTAATTAAAAATACGTTTAAAAGTGTTAATGATTTAATAATAGAAAAATTTGTAGAGTTAAATTTAAATATTGATACTATCATTAGTATAACAAATAAAACTTATAATTTATTAGATGAATTATTAAAAGAGTTTAAATTATTTGATTTTATTAAATTAAAAGATTTATTAATAAAAAATAAAACAGAAATAATTGATACTACAACAAATTGTAAAAAATTAAT